GCTAGCTCTCGGCCTCCTCATTATAGTCCTCCTAAAATCCAAGGCATTTCGTCGGAATACATCCTGTCTTTTCACCTTTGTAGTCCTATGCATAGTCAGTACTATAGCCCCAATCATAGCTACTAATAAAATCAAACTAGAAACCAAAAACCAGACGGAATAGTAGGTATAAAGTAAATTGCCCAATGTTTCCAAATTAGTCCAACTTCGTACCTTTCCGGCATAAACCGTATATCCCAGGGAGGTCGTATTTCTGTGGGTTGGTAGTAATGGAATGGTTTCATTATCTAAAATGAAGAACATTTCCCACCAAAAGATCAGTCCAATAATACCACTCACTGGTAAATAGCGCAATACTTCTTCGTGAATCTCCGCTATTTGAATATTGAACATCATAACCACGAATAGGAATGAAACGGCAATAGCTCCTATATGAACTACTGGGAAGATCATAGCGGAGAAGTCGAGACCTAACAAAATAAGTAAACCAGAAGTGTCGCAAAAGACTAGGATGGGAAACAAAACGGAATGTACCGGATTTTTAGCACGTACAACCATCAAACCAGAGACCAAAGCAGGGCTCGACAAAACAGAAAGTATCATGGTACGTCGTCCTTCCTTGAAATGGAACTTGAATGCTGGAGCAAGAAGACGCATTCAAGTCGATCTATTACAACCGGCGCGGTTGTTCGTATTTCATTTTCTTCAAAGGCACATGCACTAGGTTACTTACGGAATCTCAAAGAAAGAGTCGTCCAGGAGCACTTCGTTAGATTTGCATGTGTTAAGCATATAGCTGAAGTAGCCTAAGCGCTTCAACCTGCTCTTACAAGACGAATCTCTTTCTATACGCAATTGAAACTAGAGTCTACTCCTTTCTGGTCTGAAATCTCAGTGGAGACGGTAAAGATTAGGTGCCTTTTTCTTTACTCTTTCTAAGATAAGGAAGATTTCCTTGCAAAAACGAATTTCATACCCCTCCCCTGGCAAATCCACTTCTCCCATGCCTCAGAACTATTGAAATCGGTTTCAGTCCCATATCAGTTTATCCATTGGTAATTCTAAAGCTTCACCATTTCCTAAGCTAGTCTATCTGAGGTTTTCTTTGCAACTTAGTTACTTTACCAGCCTCGACTGACCCGGATTATCACAATCGCAACCCTAACCTAGCGAAGGCTAGGGCCTATCTAGTTTAGTCAGTACTTTATCTAGTTTAGTTAGTACTTTAGAGTTTAGGGTGTCTTCTCTTCCTTATGGGAATTCACTACTTATTTGATTGTTCTTGGAATTCTTATGGGCATATTTCCACAAGACTACGCTACCTTTCTTCTAGGATCTGCAGTTCAGGTTTAGGCTTTCATGGCTCTTTCTTTCGCTTGTTCCACGTTGCCATGGGTATCGAAACCCTGATACTCCCATCACTTGTCAATGAGACAACCAATCCTAGAACAATTAACCTACCTTTTCTCTGGCCTTGTGGCCTATTCAATCTTGTTATTTAAGTACATGAGAACTTCAGTTGTAGAGGGCTAAAAGCGATCCCCTCTACCATCAAAGGGTTAAAGATTAGTTGACACTAAACCAGACATAGCTCAGAGTTCTTTCTGTCTTAGGAACACTGCAGAAACACTGCTTTGAAGTAGTAGATTAGGGGATAAGAAAAGAAAAAGGCGAGTGAGAGTCTCGTTTTCAAATGAATAAAGAATTCCGAGTGAAAAGTAATTTCTCATTTACTTTCGTTCCCTCTTTTGATTCCATCAATTGCTTGATTTAGAATTGACATTGCATCAAGCGAAAGGGAACTCAGCCTGCCTACCCTATACAGTTGGTCAATAAGCTACCTCCCCTCCTCGATGACTAGGGGAGGGGGGTTCGCCCTACATTCAAAAAAGCCTTTTCTAGCTTAGAAATGCCAATCCTATCTTTGCTTTAAGCTTCAACTGGGCTTAGAGCTTTCTTAAAAAACTCTGACATGGAATTTTCCTTTGTTGTCTCAACGGTATTCTAATTCGACTCCTTCACCCTTGACCGAACCTCTTCTCTTCGTTCCCTTTGCCCCACCAAAAGAGGATCGCCCCTAGTAATATAATAGCACCTTGATTTATTTATCCAGATGGGCATATCTTTTTCTTTAGTTTATGCATCTCTCATTCAAAGACAGACAAGAAAATCAATCTAAAGGCACCACTACTCTTATTATTAGTAAACGGTAGGAACCCAACAAGGGAAGAGAAGCTTTCTAAAATGCCATTAGCCGATACCTGATGCTGGTCAATCGAAGACGGATCATACCAGTGGTAGTTCGATGGCAGATTCCCCATATTTATGAAGAAAAACAAGTTCTAACCCCATTCTAGGAGTTCCCACCTGGACCCTCAAACTGGTGTGGAAAGGTCATTAGAGGCTCCTCTCGAGGACATACAAGAAGGATCCCTCTTTTCTTACTCGGATGGCTTGGCTGTTTCTAGGCATTCCACTAGTACCGTTTTAGGGAAGAAACTACTGCTGGCACGGGACAACCATACCTACTCAGAGTACTCTTTTCTTGCCTTGTAACAACAGTCTATTCCACCGGATAAGCCTAAAAAGCCTATTCTATTTATTTGCTAAAATAGTCCAATTTGACGTAAACTGTTTTCGATGTTGAAAACATCTTCGAAGAAATGAAAAGGTATCCTACATCACCAGTATCCACATATCCTCCTATCAAATCCAATGCAACGGCTCCTACTCTGTATAGATTATAGACCTTTGCTTTTGATTATCGGTTAATCGAATTTCATGATTGCATAGCAAGCGACCGAGGAACTACTAATGTTTAGAGCAAAAAACCCTTGACTTGACTTATTTCTACTCTACCTACTAGCTTACCCAAAGACTTTTCTCACACATAAACCGTGACATGACCTATTCTCAAATGCCTACTTTCTCTTCTCTTAAGTCTACAACAAGTGGGAGAGGCAGGATTCGAACCTACGTAGAAAACCTTCAACAGATTTACAGTCTGTCGCTTTTGACCGCTCGGCCACTCTCCCCTTCCCTGGGATACGCCCTCCTCAAACAAAGGGTTCCTGAATAAGAAGGATGGCGGCCTTCGTTCTTAAGTTAAGAAGAGCAGATGGAACTATTAGATTTGCTAGCGTTCCGGGAGAATAAATAAGGTCATTTAGTAAGTTCATAACAATTTCTGTAAAGCAAGGGGCAAAGCTTCTACGACAGCTTCCCCCTCATTGCCATCGTCGGCCTTCCCCAGCTCCCCTCCTTCGTCGCTTCTGGCTAAGCATCTTTCGGCGGAGGAAAGGAGGCGACTAGTCGCTTCTGGCGAAGCTGCGAGTTCATGAGCAAGTGAATGAACGAGCTGCGAGTGAAGTGCAACAGTCGTAAGTAAGGCTCGCCATGTTCCTAAAAGGAGTGACCATCTTTTCTTCCCTTCTACTGACACTGAGCGAGCAGCAAGCATAGGCAATAGTTTCCGTAGGGGTGGGGCGCAAGCAAGCTCAGGCTCCGCTAGCTAGCGTACTCTTCTGCTATCAATGAAACCGAAAGAAAAAACCTGTGCCCTTTCGTATAGATCGAGACGCAGTACTTTTTCTTGACTTCTTCCATACTAGGAAGAATGGAAGGAAATCCTTCGATAACACTTCTTCCTTATTTGAAGAAATGATATCCGACGCCCGCTCTTTCATTTCAAAAAAGTTCTTCTTCTTAAGAAGCAAATAGCATTTCCTATTGATTTGTCCCCTGGACTAGACCTATGTAGATTCGGAATTATCCGTCGCTACGCTGTTCCCAAGGACTAGCAAAATCAAAATAGCGAAATTCTTGGGTCATCTCAATGGGTTCAGAAACCACACGTTTCTCTGGATCATCATAGCGTACTTCCACATATCCACTCAGAGGAAAGTCTTTTCGTAATGGATGACCCTCGAAACCATAATCAGTTGATATACGGCGTAAATCCGGATGATTGATGGAAGAAACACCAGACATATCCCATACTTCTCGCTCCCACCGGCCGGCTGATGGAAATGGACTGACTACCGGAGATATTCGTGTTACTTCGTCCGCACTTGTTTGTACACGAATGCGTGAGTTATACCGAGTACTCAGTAAATTATGGACAACTTCAAATCTTCGTTTTCGAGAGGGATGATCCACTCCGCAAATATCGATCGAAACTTGAACCCTTGTATAGGTATGCCATTTTAGAAAGCACAACAATGGAAATGGGTAGTCAGTATTGGTATAAGATCTATTCCCATGTTCCGATCTTTTCATTTTATGTACCCATTTCTTGGGTAAAATCTCCCAACTATATTTTAAAATGGATTGGTTATCCATAAATGAAAATAAAGAAAGCTTTATTTTTTTTTGTTCCGCTTCTTGCTCTAAGCAGAAAGACTTGTCGGAAATCGCCGGTTGGGTTGGTCCGACCAAGAAAGGCATGGGAGTGGAGAGGCGGAAGTGAAAGACTGGCTACCAATAAAGATCCCTCACTGCACACTTTCTATAGTTCTGTATCCAGGATCGGCTGCATGCTCTAGTGTTGAATCGGGTATAGAACCCAGGATGCTTGGTTACAATTCCGAATCCGCTAAACCATGTTTGTTTTCTTTTTTTTTCTCGACTGGCTTTGCTTTATCCATGGGTAATGAGTTTCGATGTATTGGGCGTTTCCGTTTAGAAATAGAAGCTTTTTCGTGCTTGCTTGCGAGCATTGGAATGGCCTGAATGGAATGAATATTAAGATAAATAAAAGAAAAAAAATAAACCATTGAGTTCATTCTTATATTAATTTCCTATACTTGACCGAACAACTTCCAATTCCGTTATTTCAACTACACCAAATGATCTTTCGAATTGGTCAAGACTCTCCTGTTTATGGCCCCTTCTATTCTATATGGTACCTGTTGTTGTTTCATTGAATTTGCTTCAGGCTTGCGATTCGACTTTGATCATTATGGATTGGTACCAAGAAGATCAAGTCCTAGGCAAGCGGACCTAAACCTAATTTTCACAGCCGGTACGGTAACAATGAAAATGGCTCCTTCTTTAGTGAGATTATATGAGCAAATGCCTGAACCAAAATACTTGCTATGGGAGCTTGTAGTATTAAAGGGGGAATGTTCAGTACGGATTCCTATAGTACTGTTCGGGGAGTCGATAAGTGAATTCCTGTGGATGTCTACTTGCCGGGCTGTCCACCTAAACCGGAGGCGGTTATAGATGCCCTAACAAAACTTCGTAAGAAGATATCGCGAGAAATAGTTGAGGATCGAACTCTATCTCAAAAGAGAAATCGATACTACCAGTCACAAGCTTTATGTTCGGCGCAGTACTCATACTGGAACTTACGAGCAAGAATTGCTCTATCAATCACCGTCTACTTTAGACATATCTTCTGAAACTTTTTTCAAATCCAAAAGTCCAGTATCTTCCTACAAATTAGTGAATTAGGAAGGGCTCTTTTGTGCAGAAAAAGAAAGAGCAGGGCAATCTTTCAAACTTGCATTCGAAATGTGAAATATTTATACAAAGGGGGAGAGATCAAGACAATGCAGCAGGGTTGGTTATCTAATTGGCTAGTCAAACATGACGTGGTTCATAGATCTTTGGGCTTCGCGAGGAATAGAGACTTTACAAATCAAAGCGGGGGATTGGGATTCCATTGCTGTCATTTTATATGTATATGGTTACAATTATTTACGTTCCCAATGTGCTTATGTCTTCCAGGAAAGATGGATCTTTAGCTAGCGTGTATCATCTTACGAGAATACAGTATGGTATAGATAACCCAGAAGAAGTATGCTGCATAAAAGTCTTTGCCCAAAAGGATAATCCTAGAATCCCGTCTGTCTTCTGGATTTGGAGAAGTGCCGATTTTCAAGAACGCGAATCTTATGAGAATTATCCACGCCTTAAACGTATCCTAATGCCAGAAAGTTGGATAGGCTGGCCTTTACGTAAGGACTATATAACCCCCAATTTCTATGAAATACAAGATGCTCATTGAATGATAATAAATTCATGCTCACTTATACAACACAACTCCGGATTTTATTCAAGTCAAGGAATATTTTTACGTTCTGTTCCTAGACGAAACGGAATACCTATTATATTAGAATTCATTCCTATTATACAAAAGGGTCCAGATAGACTGAGCAAAAAAGGGCTTCATTTCGATTCGTAAATTTGGAAAATCACATATTCATTTCCTTCGTATAAACAGAAAAATACGATGACTCAAAGAAGTTCCCTACCACGAACTTTGTACCGCGCGCATTACTTAGAACAACTAGGAAAGTAAGATAAGATAAGCAAGAATATCAAAATATTCGGAATAGCAGAATAAGAAATGAAAAAATGAAGAAAAGGGAACCTAATCTCACCTCCTTCTGTACCATAAAGAAAATAACCCGAGTCCCTAAAGAAAAAGAAGTGTCTCTATTTAGAGATTTATCTACTTAGATGAAAAAATAATACTCCTTCTATATTATTCTAGAATATGTATCCCAATCCATCTCGAGTAATTTGTATCAATACCTATTCGGTAGATCCTTTTTTCTGTGCCAGGAACCAGATTTGAACTGGTGACACGAGGATTTTCAGTCCTCTGCTCTACCAACTGAGCTATCCTGACCATTTATTGTGCATCATCCTAGTAGAGTACGTACTTGTATCTATGTCAATTAAAGGGACTAAAAAAGAAAAAAGTATTCTAAAATTGGACTTAGTAAATGTCAGGATAATGATATGGATTGTGAATGACTTACTTAATAATAGGGATTACTTGCCTATACTATAATATGTTCATTTGTATGAATGGGATAAGATCCAAAGAAGTAAGTTCGGATCCGTTTGTGAAAGAGTAGAATAAGAAAGATAGTGAATCTTGTTTGAACCATTAATGAAAAATAGAGGTTGGTACAATAGTTAGGAAGTAAAATGTTTTATTGGGGATAGAGGGACTTGACTTGAACCCTCACAATTTAGAAAGTCGACGGATCGACTATATAATATACTATAAATTTCATTGTTGTCGGTATTGACATGTAGAATGGGGTTCTCTCTCCATTCACTTTGAGCTGGGTTTCTTGTGATCTTTGTAGTTGTTTTTCCGTCCAATTTTATGGTAAATTCAGTCATAGGAATCCAGACTCCGCTTGATTCGATCTTCAGTTTCGACCTTCATCACTCAGGAAATTTTTGTTGCCACTTATTCCACTCAGAGAGACCGAACCAGGCAACAAAAAGGCTGAAGGAAGTTCTCTTTCCATTCCAACTAAACTAAGTGAAAAAAGGGATAGAGCAAATTGTTGAGGAACAAAGAAAATATCTCCAAACCAACGACTCCTTTCCTTTGGTCGACTCTAAAGAATGTATCGGGAGTTGGGAGTTAGCCGTCTCATAGGAGTGATAGCAGGGAACGGAGTTTCTTCGTACGATTGAAAAAAAGAGTGCTCTAGGTCGGAGAAAACAACAAGAAGATTGTTCAACAGTCTGTCTCCCAACCTCTTTAAAGCAGCTACCTACCGTGATATGGTCTTGGGACAGCATTGGCACCTCCGTTTGCTGGATCTTCTAGGCACTCGAAAGCGCTTCCACGAGAGACAGATTTTCACTACAAATAACCGGATAGAGATATTTCCTTACTTATAGAGCCAGACTGTGCTTTAACACACGACATCCCAGTCAGAGGGGGGAATGGTCAAAAGAAACTCGTTCCATTGAAGATCTTTTACAAATTTCAAAAATGTGCATGATTTGTGCAATGCAAGTCAACTTAGAAAGAGCTCTTCTTTTCCAAAAAAAACACTTCTCTCTCGAAAACAAACCACTTGCTTGGGCGGGCATCACTTTGCCTCTTTAACCATCCCTTTACTTACTTGGTTCCTGATCCGCACAGACACATAGTTAGGGAGCTTTCAATCAGCAAATCGTTGCTGTGCGTGGTGGTCCTCTCATGTCTGGGCTGCCCCTCTCTTCTGTTTTTGCATTTCTGTGCAGTGATTAGTGGAAATAGTGCTATGACATTGATTTGTTGCCAATGATAAAATGCATAGATAATGAGCTGCGCCCCCTCAAAAAGCAATTAAGTGAGCTCAGGTCCATAAAGAATAGAATAGAAAGATCGCGATAAGAACCTCTGCGAAATGAGAACGTAACTTGTCGCGTGTCCTCGACTAGTAGTGTCTAATTGAAAATGTCTTCTTACGATATGAGTCTCTGGTACTGTTCCTGTAAAAGTGCCAGTACTAACTGGTAAGTCGGCTCCTGGAAAAGTGAATACTTTAAGGGACTATCGAGTTACAGTGAATACTTGTCTTCTTACGTGTCCGTCTGAGTCTAACTCAGTCAAACTGACCGTAAGCTACTACGTTCTCCCACCAGGTGGAAAGGCCTAGCTCGGCAACCAACTGCGCTATGAGGTTAAACAATTGCCCAGATGATTCTATATGCTGACACTAACCTTGCACATTTTGCTCGAAACATTAGTAGTTCCTCGCTTGGTAGGCATATAAGATGATTCGCTGGTTATGAGAAGGCTCGAAGAGGCACCATACTTCCGACTGCTCTAAACCGATGGTAAGGAACTCGATCCACCAAAGGTAGAGGCATAGGTAGATTGGACCGTATTCGACTTCGCATGGACTCTGGGTAGGCAACTGACTCTCCAGGTATAACCGCGATTATGCAGGTGGTTATTCCAATTGGTTTGCTCGTATCTTTCGGTCAAGGTAGCCACTGGTTTCGTCATAGCTGATAGCCGCTTTCCGATTGATTCCTAGTCACCTCTGCCCCCGGGTGAGGATTCCGCCCTTGCTTCTCTACTATTCTTAGGAGAACCCTATCTTCCATATTCCTAATCCTCAAGTACAGTAGGCCGCACTCTTCGATCCTTTGGTCCTAGAACACCTTTTGTCGTAAACTATACTCTACATTCCCCCTCGATCTGACTTTAGGTGAGCTCGCATAATCGTAAGTATCTTAGTGCAACAATTGTCGAGAATTCGCCTCGTTTGTGAATCTTTCTTTCTCCCATTTTCTGTTGGTCAACAACCAACCACAACTCACTATAGTGAAACACTACTTCCACCTTCAACAATTCATATTCTTCGGCTGTGGGTTCAGGGTATGCTCAAGAAATCAATCCGCGAACTCGGAGTTCAAACTGTAAGCCTGAGAGATGGCCTGGCTTGAATGGCGGGGGAAGAAAAGGAAGGAGGTACGAATAGAAGAAGGCCTAGAATAGCCAAGCCAAAGGGGTCCTCTTAAGTGGTCCAATCAGTCTAATGGGTAATGTCCGGTATCGGGAGTCTTTTATTAAGACATAGATTAGGAACAGAGTGGGGAAGTGAGCTCTACTCTAAAGGCTGCTCTGCCACCTAGGGATATCTTTTCCTTTTAGTCCGATTCGAGAGCTGGATTTTCTCGAAGACCGGCTTACTAAGCTTTTTCAGCAGGACAACAAAGGCCTTAGGTTTGAATGTTTGATTCGACTTCTAATGAGCTTTCTAGCAGAACTATCTATCAAGGCGGGAGAACGTAGTATCTGCCATTTCTGTTGCGATCTGCCCTGTCAAGATATAGAACGAGGGTCAGTTAAGTCTCGCCTTTTCCTCAACTATGAACCATGTGATGTTCCATTCTTCAGCTATCAAACCCATTCCCAACTAGCTTGCTTCCGGAAGCCTACCTACATCAGTTTGCTAGAAAGAACTAACAAAATAGTTTCTTTAAATAGGAGCCGTTTTTTCTTGCTTCACGGGGAAGACAGGCTTTCTCGCTCTCGGCACATCTGCGCTAGGGATTCTTCTCTACCTTCTTGCGTTGAGATGCCATCAACTCTTTCCTAGGTGTCAAAGTTACCTACCGAAGGAGGCAGAGTGATGAGAAGTGTGGACTGGGCCAGCCTTGTTGGAACTCTATTTTTCCTTTCTCTGGAGCTTCCACATAAGATAAGACTCAAGAGCTATAAGCTAACCTTGGGGTTCCTTATAAGCATAAGCACTTGTCTTCTTTCTAACATCACCAGGTGTCAAGCCACCCGGTTCTCTTCCTCTATCCTTCTGTACGACCGGTGCTTAGGCTTGGATTCCTCCCACCTGAGCATTCTACTTCCCCCTATTGGCTTACAACTCTCGCCCTCTAGTTACATACTATCTTCTTACTGTGGATCACCATCTTGACAGCAACCTTTCCTACCTTCATGCGGGAGCCTTGATTTAGTACTCGGGCAATGCCTATTGCTCTGTTGCCTAGAAGTCTCATACATATGTATAGGATCTCATCCCCATAACCCTAAAGGAAAAGGAAAGAGTAGTCGTTTTCAAAATAGTAAGTAAGATGCCGGGATAAGAACTGTGTGATTTCAGCCTTAGAAAATATCTGTCAAATGGGTCAAATGTAGAATTAGATGTGTAAGCAAAGCTCTGATTCAGAAAGGAAAGGTATGTGGGTAGACATTGAGTTAGAGATTGAATGAAGGGGCACACTAGAGAAAACCAAGGACAAGTAGCTAGTTGACTAACGCTTTCGAGCACGTACGCTGGCGCTCTTTGATAGAGCATTATCTACAACCCTGAAGCGAACTATTCAAAATCAATCTAGCAGTCTCTTCCAGCAATGAATTGTAGCAGGGCTTGGTCTCGAAAGGTATAGATACCACCAGAAGCTTGGAAAGAAGAAGGAATGTCGACCTACCGCTCCGTGGGCTTTGAACCTTGCTTTTCTGTCAAATTCACAGACGCTATAGCTGTGTAAAAACAGTACTCGATTTCTCACTAGAAAAAACAACTGTCTTTATTGTTGTGTGCATATTAGTCACTGATTATAGCTTTGAATAGGACAAACTACTTTAGTAACTCTTGACTATTGCTTGAAACAAGCGTTGAAGCAATGGAAAGAAGCGAACGGCGATAGGGTTAGAATGCAGCAAGTGTCCAAAAATAAGATATGCCCGGTGAAAATTATAAACAAGGCTGAGGAAGGATTTCGTACTGCCACAATGCTCTTGATAGAAGGAAGCATGAATACCGAAGGCCTACCTAGTTGAAATAGGAACAGCTATAGCAACAGCACTCTTCCTCCTTCAAAGGCAAGCACAAAGTCCAACAGAAAAGAAACTCTGCTTCTATTTCAACGTTTCTGCTCAATGCGTCGTAAACACTGCTGAACTGAAACCAAGAGTTTCTGCTGAATGATTTATACCTATAGTTGCTTGTCTCTCTGGCTCAAGTGCTTACTTATCAATAGACTGATTCAAACGTTCTGTTTGCAGGATTCAAAACAGTTGCTTCCTCCACCTTATAAACTTGCCTACGAATGCATGTTGGAAACGAGGATATGAGCGCTGAATTCTTCTTTTCCGAGGCTGATTCTTCTTACCTGACTCCCCTGTTTGTTACAACTGATGCCCCGCCTATAAGCAGGTAGCTTGTGAGCTATCGATCAATTGTGAATCATAGAATTGGATCTTATTCACATAAGTCTTTCATTTCGTACATGTTTTCAAGAAAGAAATTAGGACAACCAATTAAGCATTGGATGAGTCAAAGGCTTCTTCGGGCATTTCCAGATCAACTAGGACAAGACTCAATAAAGTCACCAATGTTGCTGCTTGCTTGACTTTGCTTTTTTGAATCTACTTCTTTGCTTGTCTCGCCAATGAAGATACTGCATCATCTCTATACTAGCTAGATAACCAACACTTTGCTTCCCATTTCTTTTGCCTTTGGTAGAATTAGATCGATCTCCCAATGCTTATATATGTGGTGCCCCATAGTGATGAATGGAGCAAAAGCTAGGCAGAATTAGGAAGCATCAGCCCGGAACCAAGACTTATTTGCTGGAATCATAGCCAGCCAATAGAATTACTCTATGAATATAGCAGCGGTGACGCCATGGATCAAGGAAGAAGGTTTTGTCTTATCCCAGCTGCAATGAGAGCCTATTTCTTCTCCTGATGTGAATACACAAACCCCTATAGCGTCCGACACCACTCACATACCCTAGAAATTCTTGTTGTGGGGCAAGTGAAATTTGATATGCCCCAGAGGTCTTCGAACCTTGGTATTTCGAATCAGATTGATAGCTTTTTGAATGGCTGCGGTTCCGGGAGTCAAGTCTTTAGTTTACAGGTTCTACATTAGGTTTACGAAACGGATACCTATCTACACAGCAAGCTTCTTCAAACAGGTCATTGGACATCACCCTCACTTCTTCTAGCAGGAAAGCGCGTTAAGAGGTAAATCGTACCTCAAGTCAAAGGGCCTCGTTATAGTTGGAGGCAACACACGCTGAACTCAACTTGCCTATTTTGTGTAACTGGTTGAAACTACTAATTTCCAGTTCATCTTACGATGGTATACGGTGACGGGCCAACCTTCTATACTAGTGTGCAGGAGGACGAAGCAGAAATTAGGAAGCCCTACACTTCAACCGGAGCGAACTTCACACTCGAACTTGGATATAGCAAATAGATCAAATAGGCTCAGAGAGATACGGGGCATAATCAAAGAAAAAGAACCGTTGGAGTGGCAATACAGCTAGATAGATAGAAGGTCTGATTCTAAACTCAGTCTGATCTGTCACACCCAGCCATAAACAACCATTCCAGATTCCCAAGATGAAGTGGAAAGAAAGAGGATGCATTCAGGATCTCATACTTCGAGAGCTCAACAGCTGTTAGGAACGTCGAGGGCTTTGATTCTTTTATTTCCTACCCAACATAGGCAACACTAGACTGATCAGACTCAAAAGACTACGCCTTGTCTTTTTGTCCTAAACTCAGCCGACTCTCCATATTAAACTGTTTATGCCCTCCATAGTAAAAACCACTCACACCAGTTTTGCCTAGTAGAGTGTACGATCAAAGTGAACTTTTTATGCCAGCCGTAGTAAAAAGTCCTACTTTCCTTCGCACATCCGTTTTCTTGCTTGGAAGAAGAGGGGGTGATCCTTTGGGAAAGGAGCCGAAGCAGAGGAGATAGGTAATAGGAAAGTAACACTTGAGGATGGAAAGGGTAATAGGGATTAGGGAGAAGAGAACCAATTCCAGTGCCTAGGACTCACATTTTCCTAGTATGGATTCGTATTACTTAACTTGTTATCTTACTTGTCTATAAAACATGAACTTCTTATTCTAAGTAATTTTATATCTCTGGCCAGAAGGTCTGCATGATGTCTCTGTTCTGTGACTATAAGGCCATATTGGTGTATGAGGATCTGTCAAATCCCTATGGGATAGCGGGAACTCTCCTTCATGTCCAAGTCTCGCAGTCCTATCTTTCGAAGCCGGTAAGCATTCTGCTTTCATTCCCACTTTTCCAGGCAGCTTTCCTAGAGCCTATTCCGTACGTAAAAAATGACCTCTCGTGGGTCCTACTCTGTCTATTGGTCTAAGCCGGCTGTGCTTTTCATTTTCTTTTATCTTTCCGCGAGGGCCTCTGCTTTCCTCGAGGGAATACGACGAGCACTCATCTCCAGCATTCAGGTGGTCCTATCATCTCTATTTCCTCCCGACATTTCCTTCTCTAGTCAGGGAAGCCATAATCAGTCAGTAAGAAGTATATCTATAGGGAGTTTATAATAAGAGAACTGGATGTGCGAAACTTGTGTCAAGAGGGGGGTAGAAAGGAGAAAAAGCATAGTTCAAACTAGCCTCATCACAATAAAAAAGCCCATGATCGAATCTTTGAGACAAAGACGCAAGTAATTAGTTCACAAGGCCGATGATAGAATAAGGTTCTTTTTCGGTTGCCAATCCTACTTTTTTTAGTATGTTGGTAAGGTCCGGTCATCCGCTTCAGTGCTTGCTCTTCTGCGTAACTAGGGGAAGAAAGTCCAGTACAGTGTACTTTCATAAAGGCAAGGTTTTCGTAAGAAGAAAATTTGTTGCTTCAACCTCTGCCTTCTACGTTGCCGACCAACGAACGTTTCGCTACCTGTCTAATCTCTAAGGCATCAAGATATCCATTCCAAATGTCTATATACGTGATTTATGAGTCGGAGTTCCGATCGGTTGTTGCACATCAGTAGAGGGAAGAGGTAGTTCTTGGTCAATATGAGCACCTTTTTGTTGCCGTGCCTTGCCCCAAAAGGAAGGTTCCGCTCAGTTATAGTTGAATTAAAAAGTAGTACTTTCGCCTATATGTGTTCCTAACTTTTTTGCAATGGGTGACCCACTTCCTTAGTGAAAATGCTATTCATTGATTTCCCCGCTATATGAGAACTACTAACTTCCGCCATCATCTACTTTCCGAAGGGAAATCGGGTTTACTACTTTTGCCCATATATGAGAATGATCCTAACTTTGTTAAAAGGAGAGCCTAGCATTGCGTGCCCCTTTGCCTTTGTTAGAGGGATAGGAGCAGAACCGGAGACATGGGACTGGATTCGATTTGTATTGCGCTCGTAAAAGGAATAGGAATAGGAAGGAATAAACCTCAGATGAAAAGGAATATCTCTACTCTAGCGCTCACTACGTTCTCTAGCGTTATTATTGGCGAAAGAAGGTGAGCCTCTAGGTGCGGAGGACTCTACAAGGTATCGAAGTATTGTTGGTGCGTTACAGTACTTGACATTGACCAGACCGGATATAGCTTTTCCGGTAAATAAAGTTTGCCAATATCTACATGCTCCCACTTCATTGCACTGGACAGCAGTTAAGCGCATATTGAGATATCTCAAAGGATCCTTGGGACTTGGTCTTCGAATTTGCAAGTCAGATTCCACTCTAGTAAGTGCGTTCTCAGATGCTGATTGGGCAGGATGTCCAGATGATCGCAAGTCCACTGGAGGCAGTATTCTTGGGAGCTAATCTGATTTCTTGGAATGCTCGGAAGCAGGCAACTGTTTCAAGATCAAGTACCGAAGCAGAATACAAAGCCTTGGCAAATGCTACTGCAGAAATTATTTAGGTTCAAACCTTACTCAAGGAACTAGGCATAGCTCAGCCGCGGGCTGCATGCTTGTGGTGTGACAATATTGGTGCGACCTACTTATCAGCAAAGGGAAATCGAAAAGGATGTGAATTCTTCTTGTTTGTATATCTATCTCAGCCCTTGCTTTTTCTAAAAGTTATTTTTACATAGATGGAAAAAAGATAGGATTGAGGCGCATCTCGTAAATTGATCGGCTAAGACAAAGCAGTTCAAAGCAAAGGTTTTGTTATTGAAAGCACTACTTTTATTTTACATATCATATATATGAAGATGAGTTTTATCAAATCCTGTCTTCCCAAGGTAAAAATGTGAAGTAAGGATTTCCCATATATATGAAACTAAAATGAACCCTCCTCGGCTAAGGTTGAATCAGATATAGAAGAAGCGGAAGCAGGAAGCTGAAGGATATCCGTAGCGAATGAGGAATAGGACATGCATGTGAGCTAGCGAAAAGGGAATAGCTCATATGGAAAGATACATATATAGTAAATGGAAACCAATTTAAAAGTAATAAGCGATATTCTAAAAGATTCTGAATGAATGAAGACTTTCTAATAACATAGGGTTCCCGTGCAGCCAATGGGATTGGGGGAGTAGTTCATAGTTCCCCTCTAGCCAATCCTAAAAGTTCTTCTGCCTTCGATCCAGTGGTAAGCCTTTCAAGTTTCCAGCCAGTAGACAAGAAATTCTGTAAGTAAGAGACTAGGGATAGCCATCAGAAAAGGGGAAGCCTGTCTCAATCAGTACTTCTTTTTTTGGAAAGCCAGGTTTTTTTATATGAAACTCTGGCAAGAAGACGAAAAGACGTTCACGTTACCAATTCCGTCTCGTCTGATCTTTTATTGGTTTTGTTTTTTCTCTCGTGCCCTTCTGGGTGGTACAAAGAACTGATGTAGGGGTTGCCGCTCCTTAGTTCATCTCTCGGTAGAACAAGGCACCTATGCGGTGGGTTCGACTCCCACAGGAGCGTACATTTCCAATCGATTTGGTACTTTTCTTGATTCAGAGTTCTTGCTGTCCATTACAGATTCTTTAGCGATGTAAAGCCATCAGGCAGTAGACCGGCAAGGGAACGGCTGTCTCGGTATTCGTTCTTGAATCAGTGACTGAGAGTAAGGGCTAGTGATTCATCTAATCAGACTAGTGGGGCATCTTTCTTTTCGTAGTAAGCAACTCTATTGAGAAAGCTCTTTCTTGATCGAAGTAAAGAATCATTGTAGTTCCTCTTTAGGCGAGCTACTTCGTTCCTATTGTTCCTATTCTCCGATTCTGAATAGGATCAGGTTGTAATGAACCAAAAATACTTCGCTAAGGTTCAACCGTTTCGCTACGGTTTTCTTCCAATTTCTTCTAAGGATAAGGAATCAAATAAAAGAAAGAAAATAAAGGCCTTATAAGCGAAGGCACCTTTCTCTGTATGGAAAAAGGAAGAAGATGCTGCTTCGGTACTACTTGGCTACTACTTGAAGAGAAGGGTCCCTTCCTTCGCTCAACTCTGGCACTGTCAAATCGCTACCTACCCCCGTTTTCAACGTTCGAGAATCTTCTCCCTACCTAGGCCTCAAGCTAGCACTGTTGAACCATCCCTAACTCTTTATGCCTGGCACATCCGCCCTTAGTCAGCTAACCAAGAAAGTCATTTGCCCTTTCATCCGGATTTTCCTTCTTAGATGGCCCGACTAGCTGATAGTCTTTACATTGGATGAGGTGATAGGAAAGAAGAGGAATCCACTGCACTTCAATCTTCGTCAACAGGTGGTACCACTTATATCACTCGGTATTAATAAAAGAGTAGGGTACGACCTCTTAAATCAAGTCTGGAATCAATCAGTCATTGCTATGGGTGTTATGTTCAATAGGCTTTGGGTATTTCTGAAAGGAAAGGGAAAATAAGTAACTAAACAAAGAAAGTAGCTGTTACCGAGACGAGCTATTTGACGGACTAAATAATAGGCAGAGTGGGGTTACAGGTAAACATCGCCTCTGTACAAGAATTCTCCTCAGGTAGCTTATCCAAGGCAATAAGACCCAACAGAGAGCAAAAACACATATCAATCATATATCGCCCGCCGTAGAGTTGTTTTTAGGTCAAATAACAAACAAAAAGGTTATTGCAACGAAGTAGGGCATTGCATTGAAAGTAGGGCTTGTCACTAGTTCTTGCTAAGGAGAGTAGTCAAGAATCAATTGATTGCGATAATAGGTCAACTAAATGATTGCGATAATAGGTCAACTAAACATAAAGCTTTTTACTAAGTAAAAGTTAGTAGTTCTTAGTAAAGCTAAGTAGGCAAAGGAGTTTCCGTATGTAGGAAAGAGAACAAACTATACGCCTGTGTTTTCGGATGGAGTTGATTCAGTTAAAAAATAACCTTAGGTAGGAGTAGACTAGGGCGATAAGCATGAATTTGAGAAAAGTCGCAGGGAATTACCTGGGTCTTCTTCTTATGAGGAAGCAGGTAAGCATGTTGGATTGGGTCTGGCTCAAGTGGGTAGGTCAGAATATATATAAGTAGGAGTTTCTGGATTTGCTTATGCATGAGTTGTACTTTCAGCTTGGGATGGGACGTCGTAAAAGAAATACGCCGGTGGGTCGGCAAGCAGGTCACCTAGATTATGAGGAGTTCATTTCTGCATTGGAATAGGCCTTCCTTGATTACTTGACTGGTGCTGTCTAAGTTCCCGCCGCTCTTACTGCTCTCGTAGTCGTTGCCGCTCTGACTCTAGCTGCATATAAAGCCCTGATAGAGATAGCTGTGAGGAAGGGACTTATTGCACATGGCATGGGTAAGTCATTTCTTGCACTAGTATTGTATAAGGGACATGGCAAGAATCAGATGTTAGAGAATGCTAGCCTCTAGCGATGTTGAAAGTGGAGTAACTCCGCAATCTGCTTTAAGTTTCTATCTACGAAATTGGAAAGTAGGGTCAACTTGCCATAATATATTGCCCAACTTGATCCGTCTTAGAGTAGCCGCCTATGGAACCGCCCCCGAGTCAACAATGCACCCGATCGCGAGCCTTATATGAGTTTCATAGTCAGCCTGCTCTTTCAAGAACGTGCCTTCTAAACTCGTTGTTCCGCTTGCAGATTTACGTTTCCTACTGACTATCCGGGTTCTTGATACCGCCGCTACTCATCACATGTGTCCACATCGATCATGAGGAGAAAGCAATGGTTGGGAAAGCAGGGTGCTCTCGGCCCGTAAAGCTATCCCGCCCTAACAAGGATCCAGCGCCCTTGCAGTTGGTCTATAACAGTAGTTATCAAGCTCCTCCATAGTCGAGGGGGGTACAGGTCCTGGGACGGCATCTGCTGGACGGCCGTACGCTGGCTTACTCGATCCTGTGTGCTTGCATTGATTCAGACGTGAGATTAAGCACGGAGAATAATGCTAGGCGCGAGTCTCGTCTTTGAGGAATCGGCAGGTCAAATCGGATAAAAGGCAGGCATCAGGTCATAGAACCATAGCTAGGCAGCTCATCGAGAGAGCTCTCCTTAAGTAAGACCACAGAACTTTCTTTGACACGTTATGGTCCCGACCCAAAGTAATAACTTTATACAATTGGAAGCTTCTGATAAAAGAAAGTCTAGCAACAATGAAGGATTCTGCAGTTATCACCACAAGTAGATCTCAGAAGCGGATTTTGGCACCTGAGGGTACTCCGTACATCAGCAAAAGACATGCCATGCTAATGCGAATCTCCCACGTGACTCACTTCAAAGTGCTTGCTATCCTGAGGTGGGAGGATTTGAATAGGGAAAACATTGTTCCACAACTTGCTCAGATTTTTCATCCAACTTGGGATAGTCCATCAGAGAATAAGCTCTATTTTGACAGGAAAACATATCAAAAATATGAATCCTTGGAGAGCTAATGGTACTGGACTGATAGCGCATATCGAAGAGTTTACGACTTCCTGCCACTATAGAAAAAAGCCGTTGATTCATTGCTTAATTCCACATGGGAGGGAACAAGTGAAATACTACTTTTGCCAAAGAGGGAGAGATCCTGCTCTGATTACTGAACCGGTATGGACGTTTCAGCTGCTGATAGCTTATGGTATGGGCTATACGAGAAAAGTGCCATGCTTATGTTCCACTACTCAAGCTGAAAAAAGTAGTTGCATTCACTGAATGAAAGCGATTCTACTACACTAGGGAACTCTCGGGTTGATCAACTCACCTAGCTCCGATAATAGTCAACTCACCTAGTGACATTCGTTGGTGCCGATTCGACATTTCGTAACGTCAAGTCACGCCTACACTTGAATTCCCCTATTTTTATAGGAGTTTTGAAATGAAGAAATGCAAGGCTTATGTTCACGGCATCCCTTCAAACTACTACCTGTCTGTCCCTACTATACCTGGTACTACCTTAGACCCACGAACTATCTAAGCGAGCTCAGTCACTATTTACGTAAGAAATCTCAATTGACATCCGGAACAGAGAGGAAAAGAGGAAGCAAACATAGCTAGCTCACGAAAGAAAGCCTTGCAACTACGCGCTATATATTTGATTTGCAACTGCGATAATAAGGGCACATCCGCTTTCTCTGTATGTGGATTCAAAAAGTACATACCATATTTTTTCCCTTGCTTTGCTATTTGAATGCTTACCTCAGTGCAAGAGCAGGGAAGAGGTTTGATTGCTAATAAAATGAGTGGAAGAGCTGCTCGAGAAGAAGCTGTAGCTGTGGTTGAGCTAGTGCTTCATACCTTACTGGACAAGGAAGGAAAGGCAAGGAGGATCAGTACGGGAGAGAAAGTGATTTAAGAATGTGAATTTGATTTTATAAGTAATCAAGGCAATTGCTTAGTGAAAAACTAAACAAAACAGATTCAAGTTAGCCCAACCCAAGGGCCAGCTACAAATGAAAGAGTAAAGCGCATTATCTTCATTCCACTTCCAATTAGATGTGTTACGCACAGTGACATTTTTGTTTCCTGTTAGGAAGAAATGGAAAAAAAAAATGGACAGATATTTCAATTTATCAAGTCTTCCACGAGCTCTCTCTCTTTCGTAAACCGCCTCTTAAGGTCGAAGATATCAAAAATCATACTAAATATAGTAGACAGAACCAACCATTAGCCCTGTCTCTTGCTGTGATTCCATTCCCGGCACCAAGCCAAGTTAGCTCGAAAGCAAGTAAAGAATTAGCTCAAGTAAACAGAAACAGAAAGAATCAAAAGAAAAAGAGCAGCAAAGCTGGAATGAACCTTGTCTAATAGTATACCTTCTTCGATCTCACGACCCAGGTAGCAGTAGGCAAGTAGTGAATCATACCCCATTCTCTAACTAGAACTCCGGGTGAGCTTTTCAGGGCTATGACGAGGTGCGAAGCAAGGGAAAGCGGTCTTCTTTCCTTTCATGGACCTTTATGAATCGATAATATGAGGAAACGGATGCTCCAAAGAGACAGAGTGGCAAAAAAGTCAAGGTAGAAGGGGCAGTCGTCGCTGAGCACCTTTCTTTCCTTCGGCTTTAGTAAATCAATAAAAATAGGAGGATTCGGATTCCTTCTGCTTGCTTTTTGCCTTGGCTTGGAAAGAGTGATACACTACTACTTTGGGTTCTACACTACGGCATGTTACGCGACCTCATTAGTTCATGAAATATTGTATTATGGTACGCCAATACTTGCTTAAAATACCTACTTCGGTTCCCTGCTAACGGCTACGACTACGGCTATGGTTCTTAATCGAATCCAATAACGGAACGGCGGCCCATCGATATCCTTTCCCTCAATACCGGTATCATACCAAGGAAGCAGGCATTGGCAAAGAGTTCATCTTTATCCTGCCCTCGGCATCCTATGCACGTACGAATTATCTAGTTGTATCCTAGCGATAAGTAGCACTAGCGTTAGTAGAACAAGCAACGGCGCCTCTGTTTCCTATTCCTAGCGAACTAAATCAATTAAATAGACCAGGGCTAGGAAAATCAATCAATTATCTAGTTGTAGACGTCAACAATTAGGATCGGAACAGCAGCGTGATCAAGGCAGGTTGCTTCCTATCCTATCCTAGGTTTCCTATTGGAGGTACGGCTCTACGGAAGTAAACGAACTAGCCTTGCTTTTGAGAATTATCTAGCCAAGGTTCTAGTGAGAAGCATTCCTGGAATTCAAAGAAAAGATAAGGGCTCGGCTTCGGTTCCTTCCTAACTTCCTAGTCGTTTTGTTAACCAGCGGAATCGCTTATCCCAACTGTTCCTATACGGCCCCTTCCATCGCTAGAGATAAATAAATCTAATGAAATGTACCAAGGGGCACGGCTCCTAACAACAACGGCACGGTTGCCTACTTGGCCTATAACGGCTAACGGCACCCAGGTTTCCTATTGGAGGTTCGGTTCATCCAAAGCAAAGGGGGTTATCAACCTAATCCTCTACCCAGTTCCCAAGGCTCCTTCCAAGAACGCCTACCTAGCGCGCGCTCCTTCCTATTATGCCTAGGTACGGCCCTTTCCCTAGCGCTAGTTTCACCCTTTTAGTCGATATGACGAGCTTTAGACCTATCGCTATCCCTTATCCCGAGGGAGCTGCCCCGAAGCCATGGCCTATAGGTGCTTGGTGCCCAAGGAATTAATAGCTCGGTTTCGGCAAAGAAGAAGATAATATAAAGTCTAAGGGCACTTATAAAAGGAAGGATAAAAAACCAACCTATATGAATTCTGCTGGATACTGGTAGCAATACCAGTTTTCTTGATTCGTTGATTCAGATACCTTGTTTAAAAAAAACATACCCATGGTAATTACAGTAGAGCAAATGGACAGAAGATGTACAGTGAGGCGCGTAGCGGTACAGACAGGGTCAAATGCGAAATTGGGGATCCTAGACCTTTTTAACCTCGTGCGAGAGAAATCCGACAAAGACACAAAAGAGGTACAGTAAGTGGAATAGGAAGATTCAACGACTAGTGGTAGAAAGCAACCATAGTACTACTAGTGGTAGAAAGCTTACTTACTACTATTTATCTTCACTTGTGTTGTTAATAAAGCATGGGCATAATATAATATAACTATTTATTTTTTAAGCAAGGGCCCTGTTCAACAACTAGACATAATGTAATAACCTACTCTTTCTTCAAAGAATGTAGCATACCTAAGAAATGATTTATCTAACGTCCGTTGTGAAATAAAGAAATTCGCAGATCGCTTCTTCTACCCTTCTCTTATTCGCATTTCCTGCTTACTATTGAAAGAAAAGCTCATGGAATGCAAGGAGTGCAAATAGTGAGTTGACTGCTATAGTATGTAGTGCTTAATGGCTGGGATGTAAGGACAAGAGAGTATGGTCGAAATAGTGCTTGTTACTCACTCGCTATTTTGGTGCTGGTTTGACTAATTAGCTTTCGTAGTGCCCTCTTTTCGTAGATTGGAAGGAGTTATTTCCCTCGCTAGATATGTTGGTGTAGGGAATTCCTGTTCTCTTTCATAGATAGGAGGGGCATGCGTGCTTACAGCCTGTTCTCACATATAGATAGTGGGACATGCGTGCTTAGTTAGAGATAGTCGAAGGTGTAATCTTTCAAAAAGTAGTAAGTAAAAGAATCGCTACTCGCTCTAGATGGATATTTAGGTACCCTCGCCCTATTATTTATTTTTACTAGTGTATGGAAAGAGAATCGTGTGCCCCATACATAGGAAAGATAGAATCATCCTACTGCATTCCTTCTCCGGTCCTTTCATGGCCCATGCTGTTCAAAGGCTAATACAGAAATAGGATTACTTACGAGCTGGGATGGGAAGTAGAGTATAGCCTTTAGTTTCTTAGTAGGAATACAACCTTAATGGAATTCGGAATGGGACTTTAGCATTTCCCTCCAGCAGCACTTTGTTTGGGGATGGTTGATTGCTTTTTTATTCTCTAAAGAAAAATCCACCATCACGCTTCTCTTTCTTATTCTTATTTATATAACTGTCACTTTACCGGGCCGGAAAAGTGACACCGTCACGTCTCAGGGTCGTATGCCTGGAACAAGAAGGGTCGTCGTACAATTTCCATTTCGGCGATTACAAAAAAGAAGGAGGCGAGCTCCCTATCCCTCTTTGTCTTTCCACTTCCCTCGTTCAGGAACAAACACTTCGTCAAATTCTTTTGAGTCCCGGCCCGGTTTTTCCCCACTAACCAATTACGTTACGACCACTGAACAAACTTGGTTGACGAACATGGTTTATGCGCCGCTAATCTAGCGGCTTGTCGAGCATTTGACAAACTCACACCATCCATTTCAAATGGGATTTGTCCCGTGGACACACGAGCAATCCAACCCGTAGGATTTCCTTTTCCTCTTCCCATTCGAACTTCTGCGGGTTTCCCCGTAATAGGAAGATCTGCGAGAACTCTTACCCATATCTTACAATTTCTTCGGAATTGTCCGCTCATAGCACGATGGAATTGTCCGATTGTAGCCCGACGCGCTGCTTCAATGGCTCGATATGAAAGACGACCAGCTCTACTACTTTTGGTGCCATATCTTCCAAAACCAAGTTGTGTACCATCCGGTTCGCGACCCCTACTACATCTGCATTTACTATATTTACTATATTTCGTACGTTTCGGATATAGCACGTCCCTTCTTATTTTGACTATATGAGATCCGCACTTTGACACCTGAAATTCCGTTACGAGTAGATACTTCCGCAGGAGCATAATCGATTTTCTGGTTAAATACATTACAAGATGTTTTTCCATACTTTCCGCATTCAGTTCTAGCTATTTCCGCACCCCCTAATCGACCAGAACAACAAATACGTATCCCCTCCACCCCTTTTGGCATTATTAATGGAATATCCTGAACTATTTTACTAAAAATGGAACGAAATGAGATTGGATTGTTCCTCAGTTGAAAAGAGATGTCTTGAGCAATCAGAGAAGCACTTTGATAAACTGATTTGATCTTTACCGACTCAATTAAGGTATTAGTGTTTGTTCTATTAGACAAAAAAGATCGCATTTTTTGCACTTCGTTCAAATAAGAGTTGTACCCGTACGGAATTATCCTCTTTCTCAGTATGATCTCTATCATCATCTCTATTCCCTTTATCAATTTGCCTATCCTACCTAGGTCTATGAATTTCTCTATCAATTCCATTACCTTATCCTTACCCATGAGGTTCCTACATTTGATCCTTAATTGACCTAGGAGTTGTTCCCGGGCATACTCAAAAAATGGGTTATTATACACCCCAACCCCATCCCTTGAAAAAAAAAAGGTAGCACCGAAGAAAGGAAAGAGCGAGATGGTGGTTTTTGTTGTTCCCGCGAAGCGAAGATCATTCGCTTGGCGAATGAAGTGGATCAACCTCTTTTTGGCTCGGGCCAAACACTTTTTCTCGCTGGTCGAGCTTTCTACAAAAAAAGCGATGCGAGAGCGTATTCTCTTATCTAAGCTTCCTCCCTTCGCTCCCCCCATCGTAGATGGTTCAGCCACACCCGGTGCCACGAAATGATTGAGAACTACGACGGGGTCGAAATGCATTTTGTTCTTTGTATTAAAAAAGTATTGCATGACCGAATAATTCAAGGAGGGGCGCACAGCGGGGAGGGTCCTTTTTAGTAGATGACTCGTCGGGCCGTCAGAGCGGGACTTCTTTGGTAAAAAAAAGAACTTGAATAACTTTGTTTTTATGAAGGCCCCGCTCACCCGAAGTGATTTAGAAAAATTCTTCTTTCTCGATGGTGATCGGTCATGGTATCCATAACGTTGCATCTTTTTCGGCCAAATCCTGATTTCGTTTTGCTTCTCCCGGTCGATCGACTCGACTCTTTTCCCTGCCCCCCGGCCTCTCACTTCGTTTCGTTCTTCCTCTGTACCCTCGCTTGAATGAAGACACCCGATCGGCCCGACTTTCCCAAATGCCCACCACCGGCCCTTATCCTTTCCGGGTCTTGATTTGTCGCGTCGTTTTAGTCGTAGTGGTCGACGGGGAAGAAAGAAATGAATGAATGTCCTTTTGGGAAAATGTAGAATAATACACCTACCGAGACGAAAGCCAAAGGTGAGTCTCGTAGGTGGACGTATCGAACTGAAATAAGATCTAAGATTGACATCTTGATACAATGATTTACCATAATAATAAATAGAGTCAATGGTGACAGAGCCGTGGGAAAAGCCGCTTCTTTTTTGCGGCGGGGGCTTCCATTCACCAGCGCAGACTACATACACGTGCTCTCTGAACCGTGCTAGATAGTCACCCATCACACGGCTCTCAAACCCAACCTGTGGTGGATCCCGGGGGACAAAGCAAAGTAAAAGCGCTTGATCCTTTGCCCCATACTTTGAGATCTTCCTCCCCGCCGATCAAGCAGCAACGCTGCTCGTGATAGGCTTAGCTTAAGCCGCTAACGTTCGGTTCGGATAAGTAATAAAGTCCCTTCGGTCGGTTCGCTCAGGTGGTCTTCCCTTATTTTCCCTAACGTTCAGAGTTGTTCTGGTTTGAGAAAGGAGCACCGCCAAGTCCACTAGGGGCGCCCTGAATGAATAAGAAATGGACAGCTGAGGTCAGACTTGCATGAAAAATAGAAGATAATAAGTTAGATGTCGATTACACACCTGAGGTTGGTAAGAACTGAGGGACAATGCCCCCCTCACAGGGCCCATCAGCGAAGCAACTGCTACTTAATCGGGCGGTTTGCTTTCGTGCAAGGCCCCCGCTGCTGGAACAGGCGGTTGTCATTTTCAAGTAAACGCCCCACCCCAGAAGGACGCCCTCGCTCTATTGGCAAAACGCTTCGAAAGAAGAACGTATCGCCAAGGCCCCGACCGGCCGGCCCGCCCCCTTTCTTTGCCCGCCGGCCGCCTAGCTCGTTATTCTTTGAGATCTGGATAGAGTCTCGCTTCGGGGCGGGGGAAGCATGGATTCGATAGATCTATCGAATCCATGCTGCAAGCAGCAAGCGTAGGCTAAAAAGGCAATAGTCTAACGTTGGGGTAGGGCGCGCCAAAACAACCGGGGGCCCCGGAGGGGTCAGTACAAAAGTACTATATTCTTTCCACTTACTTTCATTGGCTAGCTGCCTTTTGTAGCGCGCGTACTCTGATCCTCTTCTACGAATCTACAACTCTCTTTACTGAGCGAGACTTCATCTATATCCCTAAAAGTGGATTTTGATTCCCATTTTTTCTTTGAATGACAGCTTCAACTAGGCTCCACCTTAGAGAGGGTTTTCGGTTTTTTTTAATCAAGATAGGGTCAGGGGCGCGTCGGAACGGTAGCTGCAAGGTCTCATCCGAGAGTCCAATCTCTTTGTACTGTGCTTTTATGTCTTTGAATAAAAAAGAAAGAAAGAAGGGGGTCGATTTAGGCTCCTTCCCTTCCACTGCATAGCTGCGCTATCAGGTACTACGAGCCCTCTGCCCCACGCATCTAACCAGCTCGCGTGGTTCACCGGTTCCACCGAAAACTCTCATTTGTTGAAGCGGAGCATAGTGCGGCGCCGAGCGAAAAAGGTCTCTTTTTTCGGTTTATTCACTGATCTGAAATGAAACTTAGCACTTGTTTTTTTATTGATTCCTGGGGCTAGGCGTTCGCAGAATCAGTCTATCCGAACCGCAGACGCACTTTTCAGATCAGTGACGGCCTCTCCAGCGGAGCTGGGCGCCGGGGCCCTGGATGCGCTAGCGATCGGCACATTAGGGGAGTAGAGTACTTGCCCGGGTTTCTCGGCCTGGTATCCTTATCCTCGCGTTCATGATATCTACATTCAACTGTGCCCCGGAGACACGGTCGAAGCACGCCCGCCCCGTGTGCGTCTTTCACGACATGCTCTGGTCCCGGGTTTCTTCCTGTGGTCTTCTAGCGTTAGAAGAAGTCGTGTCCGTCCCGGACATCTGCAACGTCCTCTCACGCCTTTGGGGGGACAAACAAAGATCAGGAAAAGACGGACCGAACCCATTCGGTGACTTTCGCGGTCGCCCTCACTGAACCGACTTGGATCTGAACTACGATTCAGATCAAGTCTTACCGAAATTGGATTTCCTTTTCGTGCCATATGTCGCTTAGACTTGACTTTTGCCCCTTTCTGCCCTTTCCTCTATTTGTTCGATAGGGTCCTCGTTCTATTCTAATTCTAAACCCATTGTCGTCCACAGTTTCCTTGTCGACGCGAAGGGGCAAGCAGCCCCCAAACAAAGTCTGAGATCAGAACTCATACCGCGGTTGTGGCTTGAAGGCCGCATGCAAGTTCTTCAATATTTAGAGAGTATGTGTTAGTACGAGATCGCGCTATCAACTTATTTAATCTTTCTCGATGAAGCAATAAAACGGATGCGCGTTAGCGCAACTTCGCGCTAGTTGCTCAATCCGTTGCTTGTTTGGTTGATTAGGACAAAATTGTATCCCTTAGGAACCGTACATGCACCTTTGTTTGGATGCCGATTGAATATTGTTACAATACGAAATACTTGAAGGCCACACGCAATTGACTCACCTACATTTTATGCTCCCACCTTTTTTTTTGTAGACTCAGCTTCTGCCTCTGGGGAAGCACTCACATTATGATCGAATTACAATGTGCGGGTGACCACCACTGATGCTTGCTGTGGGCTGGGCAAGTATGGAGGCCTATTCTATTCATGTGTGTTCTTCCACGGATGGCGTGCTGCGACGCATCGAGCCATGTCTGGTGGGATGAATTCCACCCGACAGATGCTGTGAACCGAATCCTGGCAGATAATGTGTGGTCCGGTGAGCACACCAAGATGTGCTATCCAGTGGACTTGCAGGAGATGGTAAAACTGAAGCAGTAGAGCCAACCTGAATCTCCATTGCAGTTACTTGGTCAACTTCTGTGTTTTTTTTTACAAAGAACCCATACGAGGCGGCACAGCGAAATGTATATGTGGAGAATTACAAAGTTCTCATACCGATAGACTTGTGGGATTTAGATAGGTCAGGTTACCAGCAAGTACGACATTGTCATGTTTGTTCATACGTAAATGCAACGCAAAGGATCTGTATGGCCAAAGTGGAACAGATGCATAGATACAGAGCATGTTAGGTGACAAAAAGGATTGTTGAATTGCCGATATGTTTCGTTCCTAAATAGATTCCGACAAAACTTTGTTCTGTTGTGGTTCCTGCTATTCTGACAAAATTGTTTTGGCAAAATCAGAAATGTTTTCCAAGTTTCACAACTGGACTTCGGTGGCTACATGTTGTTATAAGCTGGTACCACCGATCATCCTTGTTGATGCAAACACTACTTTTACCATATCCTACAGCATTAGTTAATAATCAATCACTTTACATACCAGTTTACAGCCTCAATGACCAAAGGAAAAACAAAGTGAGGAAGGTTCTCCATCATTGTGTACAATCATCCTCTCAAGTGACCACCTGCTTACAACAACCTTATAGTTTGTTTAGATACCGATTTTCACACTGTCCTTCAATGCCGGGGCTCTTCGTTACCAAATACAATACACCTAAGTTCAACCCCAATCCCAGATCTATATCTGCACCTTGAGGAGGTTGCTGCATGTCTGAGACTTGAGACCTCAGATACTTGTGCTGATGTCTAGCAACCTGAGCTAGCACTGTCCCCATAGTTTGGCCATGCCCATTTATGAGCAATATTCAGAAAGAGCATGGAGTGCATCCAAGGACAAGGCTACAACTCTTCATCGCCAACACCAGAGTTCAAAACAAAGCTGGGGAATGCCATGGTTATGTCCCTGAATAGGAAATTTATGTATGAGCACAACACATCACAGTGTGGGATAAACTATTGTGCAAGTAATTGGAATGTAACCCTTAAAGTATTCAGGCAAGCATGTTTATAAACTGAAAAATGTAAATATACTTACTTAAAGTATGGAAGAGTCATGTTCTTCAGCAAAGCTGGGTTTTTACTCGCGAACGCTTTCCATTCATCAGGATCAATCTTCCCGTCACCATTTAAGTCTGCTTGCTGGAATGTCTGTCAAAACTGAAGTTAGCATAAATCCATGTGTCGGCTACCTCATAGTGTGAACGCTTCTTGCGCCACAAGAAGTGATTTCGACATGAAACCTGCGACAACTTTTTGTGAAGGAAATGAACTGAAAGCTGCTAGGCACTTTTGGTGTCCCAGCCACAAGTTAGATGTGAAGGCATGTAAGTGCAAACAAATGTGGCACACACCGCACTACAGTCTAGGCATATGTGGACCAAATAAGCTGAAGGAAATAAACAGAAAGTAACATTTCATCTGGATGCGCAGTACCTGATCCACAATTTGTTTAACAGCGTCATCAGAAAGAAACAGATCTGATTCATTCAGAATAGCTGGTCGGATACTGGAATCTACTATTCAAAATCAAATTAGAGGCGAAAGAAAGTACAATCTTAATTACTCGATTATCTCTGTTTCCTCAGCTCTTCCCTACTCGGCTTCCTTGATTGCCTTTAGCTCAGACAGCAGACTCTTTCGCCTATAGCTGACGATTTAGGGGGAAGTTTGATAAGAAAGTTGTTCCGCGTACTATGAGTTTACTAGACTAGCTACTGTAAATTGCTATTCTAGCACATTTCTAATAACAGTCAATTAGAAAGCACTTTCTATAATGATAATTTGATATGAGAATATCATAGTAGCTCTAATAAGATCTTATCATGCTAGGGCTTCTGCTACTGGTTCAGATGCGGGAAGATGTCTGGCTTAAAAAGGGTACAGGTACTACAGGAAAAATGACTACCTACCGACCCCTCGACCTATTGAAGTAGCGCTCACTCGCAGCCCAACAGTTCCTTCGCTTACACCCTAATCTTAATAGCCCAGCCTCCAAGAGAAGAAATAGCACCAACCGCAACAATGGTAGCTAGAATCGATACAATGGTAGCTAGTTTCAGGGAAGCTGCTTCAATGGAAGTTGGATTGCTTAGTTTTGCTTTTGAGTTCGATTTGAACTAGTTTCCAAGGATCTACACTGGGCTAACTTGAATCTGTTTACTTGACTTCTATTTGAAACTACTCCTCATCCTAGGTTAAATGATTTGGTGTTGTTCAAAGAAATGCTTCAAATTCGTTTGGTTTAGGCTCGATCCCTATAGCATGAGTTCTTTACCGTGAACCAGCTATTCCTTCTTATTGATGTACTGTGAAAGCAGAATCCCTTTTTCTGACTTTGTCTAATCCCTAGGAAAAAGAAAGGAAATTTCAATCTTGATGAAATGAGGATGGATCGATTTTTTACTAAATTCGTTGGCAGCTAGGAAGGAAGACAGCTGTGATTTACTTTGCAGATAGATAGGATTTCCGCATTGAAGTGCTTTTTTCTGGCGAGTTTCCTTCGGTGCCAATCAGTAACTACCAGACTCAACGTATCATGTCGTTCGGTCAAAGCGATAGAATTTGATCTCGGAAAATCGTAGATGAAAAGTGGAAATTCTTCTTGATGATGCTTTGGCTTGTGCTTCTACTCTTCACCCTACAAAGAGGCTTGTGGAAACTACTCTGCAGTGATATCCAAGGAAATGAGCTATCTTCCTAATTGAACTAATCAATGGAAAAAATTCGTCGATTGAGAGTAGGTGACTCATTTTAAGATTTGGCAAAGAAGATTGATACTATTGTAAAAAACAGTAAGTAAGAAATACCGAATACTCAACGTTCAACGGGGCCATACCCTAGGATTTCAATTTGAAACAATCAGAGAAATACTAAAATTACATCCTTTTTATACCAGATTGCAACTTTTCAAGCTCCGGGAAAATTTGCCTGGATTTGCACCAGAGAGTTCTAAGTGGCACACATCTGACCGAGGGTTCAGATATGGATTCTCTTTTACTTTATAAGTTGAAAGCTGACCGACGTAGCCCTTGAGTGGATTGTTTGCGCAAGAGAGGCCGATGAAAGCATCATAACATAGCTCGTTCCATCCAAGGCTGAAGAACTTCAAGTATTGGTCAAAAAGTTGGCCTCAAGATTAGTGCAACGGTAAATCAACCGGCAGACGAGCCGAGTTGGAGCCTTTTTAGGACTACGTAGATGTTGAGGAAGTAAAAAGGGACAGCTCTTATTAAAGCCTTTCCTCTTTAACTCATTCCACCTTCGTCCCTTCCATATACCATAATATACAGCTTTTCTTTTTCATTCTTTTTTTCAACTTTCTATTACCCTAGCCAAGCAATAGGTCTCTATCTCTGCATGCCACTACTCATTGTGTGGAATTTTACAGACAGTGGCTTTTTTTCAATCCGGACCACGACGGTGACGAGCATTGAGAAGGAATGACCTCATAAAGCGGTAAGCTCTATTGCCGCCTTACTCCTCGGAATTGGAACCGGCCCCCAAGTTCATCAAGATGCTGCAGACCTGGGGGGTATTTGTTTGGAGTCAGCTTCCACAACTCAAGAATGGCATCGGTCAGTCGCCTCATTAGCATAGCTTCCAGTAAATATCCCAACCCACAAAGGTTTAGTTGTTTTATCTATTAGGAGTCTTGCTTCTGGTTTTTCGGGTGACTCTTTCTTCTGTACCCGCTCCCCTAGTGGACCCGTAGCTGGTAGGTAAAGAAAAGCTTTTACTCTTGCTTCAGCGCCTCTAGCAGTCGAATTTACTTGCGGGCAGAAAGAATCTTTTACTCGCATATTACTTAGTCTAGTGTACGTAGCAAGGGTATCATTCAATCTCCTCTGGTTAGTGTCTTTCCAGCATTTATAGCTTTGTTAGCGGGTGGTTAGTTAGTGTTTGATTGAGGCCTAAGCTCGTGTAGCAATGCGGGCTCGCTCATTCAATTAATTATCAAGTTGGGTTTGCTTTTCAACAAATAGCTTCAGACTTTAGCTTCTTACTTATTGTGTGTAGTCCCGTTCTTTGCTTATTTATGGTTATTTGTGTAGTCGAGTAGTACGTATCTTACTTAGTTTTTTGTTTGGTGGTGTAGCAAATATAGACTTAAGAGAGTATATATAGAAAGTCTGTCTATCTAGGAGGCATAGTTAGATCGTTTTTCCAATGCATGGTAAGTCCAATGGGCTATTATTTTCTTCTTAAAGAAAGGCAATTACCTAAGTAGAAATAGCACAATCCACTCTATAAGGGCAATGCGCATTAAATTACGTCGGCTGTCAAGGCTTTTTCCGCTTTTTCACTAAATAGTCCTCCCTTGCTATTATTTCCACTCTATATAGCAGTTTGTCTGTAGTATCCCTACGTAGGCTTCTATCTATGATAGCTGTCCTTGCTTTAGTTGGCAAGCAGGCGGGAAAGCTAACTGGTGAACTTGCTGAACATGCTCAAACTGATCATCATCAAGTTGAACGAGCGGAGTACTTTACACAAGTAGTGGTTTACCAGGAACTCGTATAAGAGCTAGTCATATAAACTAGTAGTAGACGGTTGCTTCGAGGTCTCACAGGTCCTGCTTAAGCGAAAATGTAGTTGTGGAAGTAGTCTTGCCCACTTTGCCTTACGCTCATAGAGATCTATAAGTATCCCTCTTGTCTAAGTAGGTAAGTACGCTCTGCCCAGTACTTTGGCATTAAAGCCTGAGTCCTTTGACCTTCTTTCTTGAATGTTCTGGAAGAAGGGAATCCCAAAGTTAGAATTGAATGCCATGCCCTAAAGAAAGAAAGTGAATTCCAAGTGAATCACGAAAGAAGCAAAGCCGTAACTCGCTTCCGCCGGCATGAAAAGTAAACAATGGCCCTCTTGCATCTCCTCTTTCAAAACCCTAGCCTCGATCGACATGTTCTTCCAGCACGAGCCATCCTTTGCAGAGTTGCTTCAGCTTCTTTACTTCCTCCTCTATATTGTTTTTGACTGACCTTGGGTATCTAATGTTGTACTCCAGGTGAAACTCTTCTCAAGCAAGCCGAAGAGCTGTCGGCGCGTGAAATGCTGTTGGGTGCCGCTTTGTAAGATTTTGGGGAGATTAGCGCAGATATCGAACATGCGGAGCAACTGGTGGATAAGATAAATATGCGTTTTGTGCAAAGCAAAGGGAGTCCTTGGAATGCATTTCCTATAGAAAGCACTCATATCGATGTGAGTGACTATGACGAAAGCTTTTCTTTCTCGATGGTTCTTCTGGTTTAGTTATTCGATTGAGAGGAGTAAGAGCTTTTGAGAAGCCTCCATAGATCGGTGGAGGTGGTGCATGAGACAACCTGAGGAAGAATCGATGGGGAGATAGACGAGAGAAGCCAAGCCAGCAGCAACTGGTCTTGACGAATCCAGGTTTCGTAGGCCGGGTTTGGGGTGGCTGTGCCATTGGCGAGTACTAAGGTAGGGGATGGTGAAGAAATAGTGCCTTCGAGGTATTCAATAAGGCCATGGCCCCACAGGAAAAATCAGTGATTGCCAAAGTAGAAAGTTGGAATCATCCTGTTTAGTGTGTATGGGGTATTGAAAATGAATAGAGTTAATCACTGTGTGAGACTGAGGTAGAGGTTGGGGGGTGACTAATAGCAGTATTGTCAGTGGTAGCCATGGAGAATTTGAAAAACAAGACCAAAAAAGGGAGTTAAGAAAGAGATACAACCAGATTGGAAGGTAATCTGATTTATATGTTGAATTCTGGATCGATGATTGAAGAATACGATTAGTCTTGCTGAATTTGATGAAGACCTCTGGCTTTGATTGTGTGCCCTTTCTTGTTCCTAAGGATTTCTAACCAGACCTTACCTTAGGCGGACGTATACTCAATTATCAAGAAGACTAAATCGTGATCGACCCGCCATCATCTCTTGCCTGAACTGACTTACCAGTCACAGGGCCGAGAACACATGATCGAGTTTCTTTCATCACTACGAAAACTGGTTTTGCTGATTGATAAAACGGATCTCTTCCCTGTGAGCCGCCTTTAGGAAAACCAAAGATGTGTCTTTGTTCGGTTCAGATCAACAAAGCATTTGCTAATACCAGTCTGAAGGCGACGCTATGCAGCTCCATTTCCTCTTAAAGTGAATGGCCTTCCTATTATATCGAATATTTTACGTGTAGGAGTTTTTCATAGAATGGGGTGTAGGCAAATACCTTCCGTGCTTTTAACCCAACTCAAGCTGAAGAAACTTATTCAATGGTCACTGCTAACCGCTTTTGGTCCCAAATCTTTGGTGTTGCTTTTTCCAATAAACGTTGGTTACATTTCTTTATGCTATTTGTACCCGTCACCGGTTTATGGATGAGTGCTATTGGCGTAGTTGGTCTGGCTCTGAACCTACGTGCCTATGACTTCGTTTCCCAGGAAATCCGTGCAGCGGAAGATCCTGAATTTGAGACTTTCTACACCTAAAATATTCTTTTAAACGAGGCGTGCGTGGATGGCAGCTGAGGATCAGCCTCATGAAAATCTTATATTCCCCGAGGAGCCACGTGGAAACGCTCTTTAATGGAACTTATTTAGTTAAAGGAAAGTTCCTCAGTTTACCAGAAAAATGAGAGACAAACTCTCATTTCTCTTTTTCGAAAAGTGGGGAACCTGGATTCCCAGCAGGTGATCTCGATCACCATAATATGATATTTTGCATTCCCTTAATTTCTGAGATGGAACTCTTTTCCAACATAAAATACAAGTCTATCAGTTCAATAAAAGTATGGGTTAACCATTCCTCCTCTTAAGTTAGGGGTTTGGGATTAGTAGAGTAGTATAACTACAGCTCTAGTAGTAAAAGGCGGGAGGGCTCCGACCCGACTATTGGTTCTTTCCTCTAAAGAAACATAGCTAAAAGGTGTCTGATCTTGTCTATATTGTCCGAAGTAGCCTTTGCTTGTCAAAGTAAGTGAAAAGGAAAAGGCTGTAGCTCAAGTATGCATGGAATAGCACAGGGTTATCCGCTTTATTATCTGGCTTATCTGCTTGAGAAAAGTGAACTCTTAGCTTGAAACCTACTTTGTCTTTGTATCTTAGCCCTTCTAGCTCTAGCTTAGGCGCCCTTTCCTAGCTTATTCTACTCTTTCTTCGGCAGGATCGAATGAGGATGATGGGGGATGCTTTTTTCAACTAAACAGCGTTCATCTGCTTGCTTTGAATTTTATGCGTTGGAACCTAGTCCGTAGTAAATGGAGGTGGAGCAAAGGCAAGGTAGCTGATAAAGAAAGGTGAGTACGTGCGAGGCGCGAGCCCTTAAAGAAGCTTTGAGCGAAGGTGTAGTCCGTAAGGAGGAAGTTTCTAAGGGGCTCCATCTAAAGGGGAGTGTTCAATTCGAACACAAACTGTCAAACAGTGAAGTTTCTCGAATGGATCTTATTCCGGTAGTAGGGGCTTTCCGAAGAGTGAACTCGTTGCGGTCGTGTGTCGTGGGAGATGTTGTTTCCGAGGTTGGGGTAGCGGAACATCCATCAAAATCAGTACCAAAATAAGAATCTTCTCCATCATCATCGAAATTGATCGAATAAATATACCTAGCTTTCCATTCCACTAAGTAGGCTATAAATGAACCTTCTTCCACCACTTTGGACCCATCAAAGATAGGAAAATCTGGCCTATTGGGTGCCGATCCACTCGATCCTATGCTATGCATTTGTGACCAAGGCGAGGTAAGATCATGAATACAAGATGGCGATGAGTCATGCCAAGTTTGGGGAGTGTTGCTCGTACCCTCATTGCATGTTTTAAAATAGGGCATACTGCCTGTGATTTACTATTGACTTCCAAGTCGACACGAGATTCTATTTCTTTCTCTCTACACTATTGTACTCAGATGCTATTCCTTTATCTACACAGATGCTATTCCTTTATCGTCAGAGATGTGGTCAAGCTGTCCTCGTAACTGACCCGGGTTGAAGAGAAAGAGTTGTTTATTTCCTTACGGTTTATTCCCGAGAAAAGTGATCTAATTCCTTTCCGATATCTGGATTGGCCTACCTACCTAATGGGCCTACCTATATAGCATAGTCAGTAGTGCATATTCACTGTTTAGTTGGTTATCTTTGTAACGAATGGAATTTTTCCCATTGACTCTCATTTCTGACAGTGTGTACTCCCACATTGATAAAAGAGGCCGCCTTCCTTCCTTTTGGGGGCCGGCCCTCTATTGTAAATAGGGCAGGTAGCATATTGAACACGAATTGTAAGTTCTCGCTCGCCCAACTCTGACTTAAATGATTTTCCTACTCATTCATTTTGTTTCTAAAATAAAGATGTACCAATGAGTGCATTACCTGGCATTTCCAACTATCTAGTAGTACATACATACATATTAATTGACTTCGAGCGAGCGGCGAGGATGTGATTCTCCTTGTTAAGTAAATACCCAAACGGATAGACGTTATAGAAAGAAGTAGATTTTCCTCATTGCCTTCGTCTTTCATTTTCGAGTGAGTAGCTGTCTCGCTCGCTCCGCCATCAACAATGCCAATGAGGAAGCAGTCTACTATTTAAATGAAATTCAAAAGAAAGAAGTTTCGAAGCAATCGAAGGAGCAGAACAACATGGATATGAAATATACTCAACTATTCGGGGAAGTGCCGTATAAGTGTAAAGCAATAACCACAAAAGGAAGGAATTATTCTAAAAGAGTCAATCTCTAAATAAATCTATTCCTATGTCCAAATCAACTTATTCAAGTGAACCACCAAATGAGTGAGGTCCTTATATATGATACGCAGTTCGAGAAAATAAGACAGGGTTTTTTTAAGGCTTCCAGAGAAAAGGCAGGCTATCTACACCTCGCTCAGTGGAAGAAAAAATGCAAGCTCTGACAATTCTAATGAAGTCTAACCAGGCGAGCTTGAATGAATTCATAGCCAGAACCAATGCACAATTCGACACTCAGTCAGGACTGAAGAGGTAAACAAATTGATTCAATCGATACCAGAACTCAAAAACGTGATGAAAGATTAGCGTTGTTAGAGAAAATGACTGAAACACTGTGCAACTCCTTGAAAGTGAATCCGGATACTGTGAGACCTGTAGAGGGGTTAACTGAGAGAAGAATTCGTTGGAAAAATCCTTTACAAAGGAGATAGGTTAGTTACGTTTATATATGAAAAATCGAGATCCAGTGATATAACGCAAGGTCTTCCAAAAGTAGAACAAATCTTCGAAGCGCGTTCAATTGATTCACTATCGCCGAATCTCGAAAGGAGAATTGAGGATTGGAATGAACGTATACCAAGAATTCTTGGGGTTCCCTGGGGATTCTTGATTGGAGCTGAGCTAACCATAGCCCAAAGTCGTATCTCTTTGGTTAATAAGATCCAAAAGGTTTCTCGATACCTGGGAGTACAGATCCATAATAGACAAATCGAGATTATTGTGCGTCAAGTAACATCAAAAGTGTTGGTTTCAGAAGATGGAATGTATCATGTTTTTGGAACTAGAGAATTCATTGGATTACTACGAGCGGAAGGGGCAGGACGTGCTTATGACGAATCAATATTTTACAGGAATGTGGGAGAAGAGCTTCTCTTAATACTCCAACCGAAGCAAGAAGTTTTCATCAAGAAAAGAAATAAGCTCTTCTCTATTTGCCTGTGGATCATCCTGCTAGCATTCGATGATGAACAGAAGTTTTATCATTCCTTCGATCGTAGACAGCTGCCATAGCCGAATCAAAAACGGATTTCTAATTATCTCCATTATTCGATTGATTACGGCCATTCTTTCCAATTTAGAGAAAATAAGATTGGCCAAAGATTAGAAGGAATAACCTGTTCCCAAATTCCTCTTGCATGAAAGCAGTCACGTATGGCATGTAAGGTTGATTCTGCGTGCGCATAAGAAAGAAAAAGGTGTACAAGTTCACTAAAAACACTGGATTTGGGTGGGCCAGGTCCCGGTAGAACTCGAGGAGGATCCTCACCTTAGAGGTTTGGTCAGAGTAGCCTATTCTATGTTGTAAGGGCCCCTCTGAGGCAATAGTAGAATGCGAGCCTTTATAGGGAAGTCACTTAGTTACGGCCTTTATCGATTTGGAATCGTAGAAGCAGAAGGAATGAAAGCAATCAAAGGATTGGAATACCCGAAATACCAGGGCGGAGGAGCTGAGCAAGCGAAGAGCCTCGCTGCTGTAGGTCTCCGCTATCTTCTATAGTAGCGGTGTGAGCCAAAGGATTTATTCTATAGTCCCTAGAGCTAGGGTCGGTAGAAAGCCAGATTCATGACTTGCCAAGCGCGTAAACTATGAAAATGACAGTCTTAGTTGCTTTACTTGACCTTGCACTTCATTAATCGCCAAGAAGGCGGATATTCAGGTTGGTACCTTTTACCTCAGATCACGGAAGCGGGAAAGCCCGTACTTCAATATATATAGAGTAATCACCCGGGGCTCGGCACTCTTTCCTGGTAGATGTCTGATTAACCAACATCGTGTCAGGGCGGAACCATTCTTCTATTTCTCTAGGTTGGGTATAGGTGTTGACTTGGCGTAGTATTTTTTCTGGAATTATTAAGTTGTTCAACAAGGGCTGATATGGCGGATTGGCTTAAAGAATATGGGATTCTCAGCTCGTGGATCTGTTCATTCATAGCATAGGGGTAGATTAAGCTTTAGAACAAGGATTTGCTCTATAACCCGGGAAAGGAAGCTTCTACGTGAAGTTAGCGAGACGGGTGGTGCCATTTATAGAAAAAGATTGGCTACAATAGCACTTTATGCACTTCACTTTTGGCTATTCTACATGGGCAACAACTAGCCTGGGAAATGGGCTTCATTCAAGTCTTGGTCTTTTCGGATTCACTTATTTACGTGCATTTTCTTAAGGAAAGAGCCTACCTACTCAAACCTGATAGATGGATGGAATGAACCTAGCATAGCGAATTCATGAAGTTGAATATAAGAAAGAAAGCCTACAAGTATAGAAAGAAGTGCTAGTATCCTTCGATTTCATTTCTTCGCTTTTATAGAGCTTTTCCTTTTACCTAATGCCGGCTACCGACAACTCTTGCTATCCAATCCTGACCCAATTCCATACTGAGGGGTATGGCGCATACCCATACCCATGACCAACCTGTAAGGTGTTCCCTAGTGAACTGAATTTCTGGGAACATAAATAGAAAAATGACTGTGCACTCTAATTTGGTAGAAAAATATATGACAACATTGTTTAGCTGTCTATACTCTGACTCTGCATTCAAATGGGGGTCAAAATGCTTGGTGTCCAACCAGATATCCACAGAGAATAGTCAGTATTAGTTTACCATTTTTTAATACATATTTCGAAACCAATTGCATCTCTGGTAACTCTGAAATTACTTGAATCAGTATTGCTATGAGATCCCCTCTCCAGTACTGCATGTTCCCTTGCCGCTCCAGTTGGTTTACTCCCAGAGACATGATTAGTACCACCAGAGCTTGAATCAATCATTCCATCCCCAACTCCTACATCAGAAACAACAGGGTCTATTTCAGTAAGCCTCCACCTATGAACCAAACCATGTTCTTTTTCCAGAGGAAATTGGTTCCAGCCGATCAATTTGTTGAACAAATTCTTCGCCTTTCTTCGCTAGTTCGCTTTAGTACATAGGGCAATACTGAATTCTATCTTTTGCTTAGGCTTTCAACACTTATTTGATTCTTCTCTTGATTATTTGCTTTCGCCCTAGGCAATCTCTTTGCTTGCTGAACTTATCTAGTTTTGTCGGACAACCTCGCTCTCTGCCAACAGTGGCCAATTTAGTAGGATAGAATGTTTAGTCGAGAGCTAGTGGATAGAATGAATAGTAGAAGTGAACCTGTAAGCTGTAACGAATGGTGAGGGTGCACCCAGTCTTTGCTTAAGACTTATCTAGTTTTGCTCCCTACTCTCAAGTAAGTAGAAGGAGAAGGGATAAACCTAGACTCAGACCTATGCAGTTGGTCATAGAAATCCTCCTATTTTAATAGAACTATGCGAACAAGAATTTAGAAAAGATCCCCTAGTCTATCTAGAAAATATCCCCTTGAGCGAATTGCAGCGAAAAGGGAAGCAAGCCCAATTGCAATCCTAAGGTAAAACCCAGAAGTTGCAGTTCCAGTTTTTAGCAATACAGTATCAGTGAGCTTTCTCCTTCCCCGGGGATGGATTCATTGAGTGGGCGAGGAAGATGATTGGTATGGGAAGATTGGTCTTTTACTAATGGAGCATCTCCGCCCTAGCCTTGAAGTTGAACATCCGGGGATATAAAAATATTAAACCAGTGATTAAAAAGAATGGCAAGTCAGCGGTTATGTGTTGACTTCAGAAACTGGAATCTTGCCACTCCAAAGGACGAGTATCCAATGCCGATAGCTGACCTACTGGTAGATTCGGCTGCTTGTAACTCTGTATTGAGCCTCTTGGATTGGATGCCCACTCAGGATATAACCAGGTGCCAATCGCCGAAGAAGATATTAACAAGACTGCATTTAGATGCCCTGGTCCTGTTGGTGCCTATGAGTGGAGAGTAATGCGGTCTCAAGAATGCGGGAGCCACATACCGGAGGACTCAGAATAGCATATTCCAGGATATGGTGGGCCGAGAATTGGAGGTGTACATTGATGATATTGTTATTATGGCTCAATCCGAGGAACAACATCTCCTTCATCTGAGGAAAGCGTTCGAGAGAATGAGGCAGTATAAGTTTCAAATTCATCCTTTGAAATGCGCCTTTGGTGTCTCGGCTGGGAAGGAATTAGGATTTCATTCATTTTGACAAAAGAACTTGCTTAACATACTCCAACTTTCTAAACTCATGCTTTCAATGGAAAGACTCCCTTCCAAATGCTATTGCCATTCTCCATTCCGGTCTGTAGTAACGTACTTAGCGCACTAGTTCAATTTATTTATTCACTCTTCCTAGCATTGATAAATCAAACAAACTATGACAAATTAAAGGAGAGGGAGGGCACTCTAACCAGGCTATATTTTCACTGCTTCATGGATTTTCGTTATTGGGTCTCACCCCGGGAGAGATTTTCTGCATCAGCGATCATCGTGGGAATACATCTAAGTAGATTAGGCAGCACCGAAGAAACTCTTCAATTAAGCTTTAGTTCGTACTTCCCATCCTTCCGGGTACTTCAAAAGTATGTTCATCGGTAAGGACCGGAGTGGAGCTAAAGGATTGCTTGAAAGCTGGAATCCCAAGTGGAATGGAACGGGCGGCCGGTAAGTCTAATTGATAACCTTCGTATGCCTTAGCTAGTTCAAATACAAATCTCTCATTCCTAGCTTTTGTTGCACACGTTTATCTAATGTACTCCAAAGCTATAATCCACGTAACAAGATTTCTTTGAAGAACTTCTGAAGTGCTGTTTGTATATATTTGAGACAAGAAAGAGAAGTAGGCCAACTTTCACTAAATGCTCCTTATTTTATCTTCTAGAAAGTGTCAAACTTCGCTTCATGAAAACAAACACTTTGAAGTAGTGTAAGTGTATAGCACAATTGAATGTAGGATTTATCTAGTAGTAAATAAAGCGTAATAGTGGTCAGAATCTTTAGTGTTGTGTAAGCGGAATGGCAGAGACATGTTATACGTACCTGGATTCAGGTAACAACCAACTAATTCACCAACTTTTGGTATTACACGTTTAGACCTATCATCCTCTACTGCCCATCCAACAGGAACACAAACCATAGGTAATATACAATACAAACAAGCGGTAATGATTCTACATCAAATAATGGTTCAACAAATGATTTTTTGACTTATAAATTCACCAGCTACTTTCTTCACACCATCTGCTGATTTACCTGTTAGTAAGCCGCTACGCCCTCTCATAACCAGAAACTCAACTAAATAAGTGTCTATGGTGAAACTTTTGTGTAAACAGGAGTTCGATCCGGTCACCAACCTCCAAATTCCATTTACCTTCGTCCAGAGTCACAGCCATCTAAACCTCAGTCAGGAAACTTTCAAAGGGGAGTTTCTCATCAAAATAGAACCCTGCCTTGATGACTAGAAGTATGAAGGAAACTAACTAATTTAGTAGTAATTTGTTTTATATTTGTGAAAATCATGGTAACATTTATTGCTTATTAGAGGAGAAAGGACACAAAAGACTAGCCAAACAAGGCCCTAGCTAGACACAAAGGCGTCCATCCCGTAAAGAAACTCTCTATCAACTAGACTCACTGCCCTAACTGACTAAAGGAAGGACTAAAGGAAGAGGTCATCGCAAAGCGGCTAAACATCCACGGGAAAAAACTTCCAGGGGTAGCCCACTTCCAGGTAAACTCCCTTAAGAAAGATACTTACAGCCCGTGCCAAAAGAAGGGTACTCCCAGACTGAATGATGCACTTTGGGCCTTTAGGAAAGAGGGTCCTCGATCGAGAGATAATCTGTAAATGATGCAAATGGTTCGGGAAATAGGTTCCTCAGAGCACACAATTCATTCTCCCCTGCAGGCAGGGCTTTCGCCGAACACTAGTCAACTAGGGATCCATAAGCTAGTCAAGTAATATTTAAAGCGGAAGCATAAGAATTTTAAGCGGGATTCTATCTTCGAAAGTAGAAACAATGAGAAACGAGATTTTGGTACAAGATATCGCCATGCTCATGCTACTCCCATGCCTGCTTCCCAGTCGCTGCTACTAGCCCTTTGAGTGTCAGGTTCCTAACTTTTACCCCGCGCTACATTTCCTTGATAGCATTTATCCATTGCCTCGCTCGAGTCCAGGTTTCGATAACAATTTCCAGTGACCATCTTTGCTCCAGCGAACAAATGAATTGATTGCTTTTTTCAAAGGAAGCTTGCTCCTATCTTTTATTAGCTCGGCTGCGCCTTAATATCCATGATTGAGTCATCCCCTGCCAATCTCTGGAATTCAAAGCGTAGGCCCTGGCGGCTACTCTGGTTAATCGCATTACGGTGATCGTTCTTTCCTTCTGGTCTCGTATCCATGCCCATGCTTTCTTCTTTGCGCACTGTTCGTTATGTCCTTAGCCTCCGCTTTGCAATCATTAAATGAACTAGTACACTCAATCGCTGGTTCGACATCTGCCTTCCCTTCTCTGGAGCAGTTATGTAGATAGGAGTGGTAGGAATCAGCGAGCATGTTGCCATTCGAGGTAGTCCAACCTTCCTATTAATTAGAATTCTGGGTAACCCTATCGTTGATTGACGGATCGGAGGGACTAAACTGTTCCCTTTCCTTGCCAGGGCTAGGTTATCTATTTCCTGTTCGTGCTGCGCCATCAGATTAATCGTATCGTGATCCTGGTATCGCTCGAGCATCTCTTTCTGATGAAACCTTTGCCCTTGCTTTCTCCACTACACCTGGTAACGCACACAACTTGGTAGGAATTCTTCGATCTATCCAAGGGAGGCTTATTCCTTTAAGCAGAGTATCCAGTTCGGCATTCCCCTTTTCTATCCCCGTGAGAAGCTGAACACAGCCTCCCTCTCAACGATATCACTAGATAGGGACACGCATTTCTGCCAGGCCGTAAAATCGAAATGAAAACAATCTCTCTCTCCTACGCTATGAAGGTATTTTTCTTCACCGGATTCGAGGGATTGTGCATGCGGGAATATGCTAATAAAGGAATATCCTCCGCCTCACCCGTTAAGTCAACTGGCGGAACAAATGATCCCTTCTTTCCTATTGGAAGTGAGATCTAGCTCCTTGAATCGATAGAGTTCGGACTCCCTGGAACATATTTAGCACATTCCTACCCGACGGATCTGCCACGGCAAACAAGAGACTATTTTAGTTGCTCTTTCACTTCTTTGCTTGTCCGCTCAGTGGAAATCAAAATGCTGATCGCTGGTTGACTTGACTTCGGAACTTTCTTTTGGGGTGGTGACGTCTGAATAGGACTTCGGCAATGCGTCGATCTTGTCATGGGAGGAAAGGAGAGAAAGGTCGCTGTAAGGGCTTGATAAAAAGACGGGCGGCGGCTCTACCTAGACTAGACCCCTTCACTAATGGGTCTGCTCATCGAGCTTTCATCCTAATCCTCAAAAAGGAACCGGTTAAGTAGCAACCTTGGGAACTGGAGATCGAGAGAAAGGGTTGCTACAAGCTCCCTGTCCCACGCATCTAACCAACGCTCGTGCCAGTTCTAAGTTGAACAGGGGGTGAGGAGTTTAGACGTCAATAGAGTAGTAGGCCTCGTTGTAGAGTTACATACGTATGGTCTTCACTAAAGGATTGAGCCCTGCTAGAATTCTAATAAAGAATACCCGGCAAAGTCATTCAATCTCCAATTCTTCCTCACCTGGATCAAGCCCAAGGCGATAAATACAAGCTTCTTTCCTCTCGGCATAACCGGTCTTAGCTTTTCCTGTTCACGACTCCGATCTTCTTTCATCCGCTGTTCTTGCTAATGTCTTCACTTTAAAGGGAGAGAAGGAACCCGAGCCAACAAGTCGTTCGGTTAGAAAGCGCTAGCGGTCTTACTTAGCTTAGGAAAGATTTCATTTCTCTTGTTTAGCCAAGAATTCATTGCTCAAGCTGAATCAGCTGGTAGTCTTTCCTTGGCTTCTAGTTTCAGCGAGATTGGCATTGGCTTGGTCTAAAGTAGCTCCAGATTCTCGGTCTTCTGGAAAGGGGGCGAAGTCACTAACTAGAGGAGGGGCAACTAGAATAGAAGGTAGGGGACCCGGCAAGCCTAGTCGATAGGCAAGAGCTCACCTGAAAATGAAATGAATATGATTATGCCCATCTTCCTGGGGGGGGAAGAAGAAGCTCTTTCGTAATAGAATACCGATCGACGCTAGCGAGGAGAGTGGACCGTTGGCCTTCTGATAACATCAAAAGCAGATTTCGTTGAGAAGATGTCATGGTTGTCGGGGATCCTAAGTAGTTTATCTTTCTCACCAGCAAAGCATGGAATATGGACTGATATGGTGTATCACCTCCTCTAGAAGAAGGGACAATAATAAATCACTTAATCTGCTGCCCATGTTGAATGCATCTTGAATAGAGAGGTGCTTATAAGAAAATGAACGCGCCATCTATAAGGCTGGAAGTAATTTAGTCAAGCACCTATCCCAGACCAATTAGATGTGAAGAAAGGGTAGTTGCTGCCAACCAGAAATGAGTATTGTAATAAAATGAAGATCGTATCTCAAGCATTTCATGCCAATTCTTGGAACAACCTGGTTTATGTCTAGCAGCAGCAAAAGAGAGATTGTCAGAGTACTTGGCCTGCAGGAATCTTGCCCAAAGTCCCTCGGAATGGTACAATGACCAGAAAAGTTGAAGCTTTAGTGCCTTGTAGATGTCAAATAGGCTTATAAAGGCCTCCTTCTTTGATGAGCTTGCACTACGGTCTCAACTTGAGCCAACAAGGACTCTCTCTGGAAAAGTATGCTCGTAGTTCCTGCAATCAGTTGCAATACAAATCGTTTTCAATAAAAAATAAGAGAAATGAATGAAACATTTATATATATACATATGTACTTATGATATATAAAATCACCGTCAGTGCAAAAGAGCATCCAGAAATGCTTGGGCAGCCACTCTTCCCAGTAGTTGTCTGGTTTTGTACTGTTTGGGCCACCTCTTGCAAATTCTTTAAGGTGAGTATGTTCACCGCTGGACCCCAAGCATACTGCTAAAGCTCGTCAAGGTTTTAAACATAGTCCCAGAGAAACATAGGCCAACACGAATCGAGTTCAAATCCTTTCCGCAAAGCCTTGATCCCGGCTTTCCAAAAATTCTTAGATTGCCTTGTTTGTCCACTTAAGCCGTGGGTGGTACCTCTGCTTCTAAGCGCTCGGTATGGTATGATCGGCATTGGAAAAGAAGTGGATTTTTTATCTACTTGATTTGAATGTTCCGTTTCTGAAAACCAATGAGAAAATGTAGGTTAGCAATCCGAAAGGTCAGGAAGAACTGGCTTTATGCCGGAAAGAAGGAATACTCGACGAAAAGTAACTAGCGGCGAATCGTCTGAGCGGGAATCGTTCTTCGTCTCTCGTCAATGAGCTGAGATCGCTTGCCTACGCTATCGGGTGCAGTGAGTGCTCTGAATGATGAGTTACTTGTTCAGCGAAGCGGGTCGCCTGTCTCCTTGTTCGGACGTAGGTCTTTAACACTCTTGCTAGTGGTCTATTATATTCTTTGATGGATCATCAAATTCAATAGGTCTTTTAGGACCAAAATCAAAGTAGCAATGGTTCATGTAGCCTAGCCCCTTGAAGTGATGAGAAAAAGAAAACAGCGTCTTTTTCCGATCTACGTGTAGTGCAAGATGCTGGGTGCCATGGATCGAGTGATCAAATCAAATCAGAATTGTTTTCAAAGTTAAATGTTGATCCTTTAGTTTTAGTTATTCAATAGAAGGGACCGCTTTCCGCTAAGGGAGTGCGTAAACCTTGGACTCATCATAGCTATGCTATGGCTATGTACTAGTTGACGAGCTTGCCTCCAGTACTTGATAGAAGCCCATGACTCTCTATCTGAAAGTGGTCTTGGCCGTAAGCCGATAGGCGTAGTTGTAGCGAAGCGGCGTATATCGTAGTTGTTCGGATAGCAAGCTACCTGACGTGATAAGGCTACTAGTGCCCTCCACTCGTGCCTACTTTCACTAACCTATAGCTATTGCATGCAAGCTCAATCTTCTATCTCGCATTGCTACGCGCTCGAAACAGCCAATTCGCTCGTATAGCTAACGCAACCTATAGAGTTTGGGGAGTGCTGCTATTCTTTCCAAATGGTCTCTGAGTGCGGTCTGTCAATTCCTGTTGTAGACATCTGAGGAGAGGGGGAAGAAGAGTAGACTTACTACTTTTGCAAATCAAAGAAAGAATTTAAACAGACATCAATCATCTAATCTGAATTCTTTTACAATTGATAGATACCTATCATAGAAAAACCTTTCTCCAAGGAAGCTTGCTTCTTGTTCCAGATTTGATCTGATCCTAAAATAGGTTACTTTGCTTTCCGCTCTATCGGAAAACGTTCTAACGTATTGATTCCGTAATTCTATTTCAAAAAAGAGTGAGACTCAATCTCCTTATGCCATCCCACGCTACCGAAGCAGACTCGCTCCGTCTATGCGTCCTGAACCTGAAGATAGAGACCCCAGCTAGACCTATTTAGTTTAGTTGCCTCGGGTGAGCTGAACTACCAGAACTAGTTCTTTACAACTCGTGCCCCGGAGCCCTCTATCTAGAATAGCTCTCTCTAGATTTCCCAGAAATGTTACCAGAATAAGTTACAACTGACTATATCTTCTTTTCCCAGCGACGCGCCCTCCCACTAAGCTCTCAACCAATCCAAGGTTAAGAAAAGAAAGAACCAATGGAATAGTTGAATATAGAAGTCAAAGTTTCGATTTAGTAAGCATCAGTCAGCTAAGCCTACCTTACTTACCATACTTTGTGCATTGGCAAATGTTGTTTAAAATGCTAGACCTGCGTTCTTAGAAATCTTCCCCGGTCTAGGCGGATTCGATCGATTACCTACAAAAGAACTAAGCTGTTGCTAGGCTCGTTAGCTCCAAATCTGAATCTTATACTCCTTCCGTCCAATCTGGCTCGTAAACTTGAACTACAAGTTCTGTAGCTTAGCCGCCTCCCAAACACCTGCAAGAAGTAAGAAGTGGGCTCGCTTGTTTCATTCGATTTAAGTACAGACGACCAGTTACTAGAAAATCAGAATCATCTGCTGGACTCGCTTTGATTCTTAACAATCTTATCTGGCTCGCTTTTCTTAAGTTACCTTACTTACAGACTTACTGACTGGATGTGGAGTTGTGGCATCCAAGACTTGTTTCTAGCAAGCGAGTTACATAAGAAACCGAATCTCTAAGTTCCTATGACTTTCGACTTGTTGAACCAGGTTCGTATTCATATTAATTTTACGTTTGCTTGCTCCCCTCGAGACAGATTTTCACTACAAATAACCGGATAGAGATATTTCCTTACTTATAGAGCCAGATTCGACTTGTTTATAATTCCTTACTTTGGCTTTAACCCAACCTTATCAGATCCAAACTTAGCTTACTTGGCTGTTTTGCTCGTGAGACAGAGGGATTCTACCACCTGCGGCCTAATATAATAATAAACTGAATAATTTGACCGAGGTATTTGGATGTGGCTCGCACTAATCTTATCCGAGACAGAGGCTCAAATAAATAAACTCCTGAGACTGGCCTAAAAGAGTTAATTGGTGCTCTGCGAGACAGGGTTTTTTGGAAAGCTGGAACGACTTACAAATGTTGTTAAATGCCGCACACTGACCCTCCAAGCTTACTTCCCCTTCATTGCTTGCCCAGTTTGAGTAGGGAGGGGTAACGAATTGAAGGAAAGCAATTCCAACAACATGAGTTCAGCTGGCAAGAAGAAAGATCAGAGCACACTGTGGAATATGACAGCTACAGCTGTAGCCAATCATCGCTTACAGTCGAAAAGGTGCCTGACAAACACTTCAAGGAGGTTTGGTCTCGAGAGGTGAATACAGTACACGAGCTGCACATATTTGGAGTCCCCCCCCAAAACGAAAAGAACATTAAAACATGAACATGAACATTAATGGTGGAGATGCTAGTGTTTAATCTCCTCCTATGCAGAGTTTTCATATAGCATCTGCGGCAAACAGTCTTCCTTCCATGGTCGATCAGGCAAATCCCAAAGCTGACCCCCGAACTGCTGCCGGACTGCTCTACTGATCTTCTCTCTCTTCAGACTCACTGAACCTTCTCAAAGACTCCTTTTGCACTGAGAACACAATTCCCTCCTTCTCACAAGAAGGCAAACCTTGTTGATCGAATCTTCTTTCGCATCCAGAAGAGAGGCTGTGGGCTATCCGAGAGAGTGGTTCAGGTGACTACCGGAGTCATTGATTAAGCAGGTCAGATGGGCTTAGTAGGGCTCGAACCTACAATATCACCGTTATGAGCGGTACGTTTCAACCAATTAAACTATAAGCCCAATCGGATCTCTACATGCCGGGAAGAGCGGACAGAAAGAGGAGACCCTTTGCTCTATCTCCTTCTTCCTCTTCCCGGGGCCCCGGAGTAACTGAAAGGAAAGCCCTATTAAAGAAGCTAAGTGACTTTCGTCACTCAAGTAGTGAGTTTGAGAGTGTTAGGGCGACCACTTGTACTTCTAGGCCTTGGCGACCTATAGTCTTGTTACGCAACACAGCTTCACTCGATTCAGTAAATCAATAGTTCAAACCAGCCCACTAATAGCTTAGATAGTGGCCCTTCCACTTTGGTATAGTTGACCCTACCTATTGACTCAAGGTAAGACCTCTGACTCAAGGTTCATAGGAAGGGGGAACCCAGACGTAGTGGGATGTAGGCTTCAGTTGTTTTGTTTTGCACTACCTACGTCTTATTATTTATTTTGTAACCGGCTTTGGCAGGTCAGTAGGCCTTTTAGAAGGCGAACAAACGAAACCGCGGGCGCTAGCGCTATCTTGTTCGCTTTTGTCAACTGAAGTCGCGCGTAGCGCCAACTAACTGATAGCTGATAGAGCGCGGAGCCCCGAGTCTAAGCGAGCAGAGCCATTTCTTTCTACTGTCGTCAAAAGAAAAAAAAAGTACTAAAGGCGAAGGGCATTCTGTTGTACAGCTACTTTGGTTTTGGTATAGTTACAAAGGTAACCGGTAGGTGACTGTTGAATCGACAGTAGTTACGAAAGGGGGAAATAGCTCAGTTGGTTAGAGTGCTGGTCTGTCACGCCAGAAGTCGCGGGTTCGAACCCCGTTTTCCCCGCACGATCTTCCTCTTCCTGCCCGACTCATTTTGTCTTCACTGGAAGCTGCTGATCCCAGCGTAGCATTCAAGACAATTGTTCCTTCTTCGGTCTCCCTCCACCCCCTTCGTTTGTTGTGGGTCGCGTCTCACCGCAGGCACTTAATGAATGAGTGAAGATCTTCCTTCCCCCCTTGTGTCTTACCAAGGACTGAGTTCCCACTTGTGGCGAAAAAAAAGTATACCATCCCACCCGGCCTCCCCCCGGGGGGTTAAGGTTCCTCTCGGAGACTGCCAGTCTACAAGAAGCTGGCAGAGCTTTAGCCATTGGACCACATCCATCCATCCTCCTACCTAAACAGTGACGCCTTTTCTTGTTCGTTCTTCGAATTACGCTAGTGGAGACTAATTCCTTCCGGCTAATGAAGATACTACCCCAGTCTTCCCATTCATTCCCAGTGGATCCTTCTTATCCCTTTTCATTGAACGAACCAAGTTCACCTATACGAGAGTGAGGAATAGAAATCCTACAATCAACTTCCCACTTTTGATGTCCCGTTTGACGATTCTGCTGCGTCTTTAGAAAATAAAAAGGAGAAGGACAGGGGTCGCTAGTCAGAAAAGCTATAACTATCAATTCGAATTCAGAATGAATCAAATCTCCCCAAGTAGGATTCGAACCTACGACCAGTCAGTTAACAGCCGACCGCTCTACCACTGAGCTACTGAGGAAGAACGGACTTAAGGAAGCTGACTCTCGTTCTTTGGACCAACCAACCGAAAAGAAAAAAAGTTCGTCACTTTTTCTCTTTCTCCGGGAGAAAGGGTGACGATAGCAATCCCCTTTGCCTCCCCGGCCGGGGAGCCCCCAGGACAGGACAAGGGGGGCGGCGGTCAACCATCAACTCTCGATATGCATATTGATCAATCGATCTCTGCGTCCTGCCAGTTCGCTAAGTAGACTCACTCTACCGAGGGGCAACTAAGGTTGGTTCCTGCCAATTCCCTTGCTGATCAGCAAGGGAATTGGCAAGTATGAGAGAGGACTCTCTCTGTCTCTCCGAGTTTCAACTACTAAGTGTAGCTCTTAAGAAGTTCAGCTATTCTAAATGTAAATAGATTCCGATCAAGCAAGCAGGAGAAGGTGGTCCTTTCATCTCTCTGTCTGCTCCATGCTCTATAGCCTAAGGATCATGAGCAGGTTTAATGCTAGAAAAAAGGAGATCTGCCTAATCATTTCGGTAGATGAAGTAGTGGGAGGTCACGAAGGAAGTAAGGGGGCGTGTTAAGTTGAGAATTTCGAACATTGTAGCATCCTTTTGACGGTTGGGCTTTGAGTTGAGTTCTTTTAAGAACTCTTAATATGAAAATACACATCATAAAATGACGCATCGAGCGAGACCATTCTGTTTCATTGTGAATGAAAGACTCGACCAACAACATCTACTCATATCCAGCTTCGTGTCATTTTTGAACACTGCGATCAGCAAGCAGCAAGCGGGGGAGAGTCAAGTCAAGTACAACACAGGACTGACGGGGTGGGGCGCGCCAAAGCAACCCCGGACCCCGGAGGGGTCACTACAAAAGCGCTGGCGCCTTCTTTTGAAGGTGAAAAACTACGCTTCAAATAAAGCTAAGAAAAAGAAAAGGGCTGCGCTAATGGCAAGGAGCAAGAAAAGGGCAGCTAGCTCGAAATCCGATAAATCGAATACCTCCTTTCAGTTATGAGAGAGAACTCCAAGGCAGGATAAAGACTGAGTTGGATTCAGCCGCGTGGGGAATGAAACAACATTAATGGAATGAGTTGAGGCCTCCTGCTCTTTTTGAGAGTCAGGGGCAAGCCCGGCCTAGCGCTTTAAAAAGGGCTGTCTGCATTACTGGAAAAAAAAAGTAGTAAAATAAAAGTAGGGGCCACGTAGACTATTCTGAGGTGGTATGCTAAATCCATGATCAACTGATGTAGCTAGTGTGACTAAAGCTGCAGCTATTGGCTTAACAGGTTATAAACTCTCCCACCCGATAAAGGAATTGAAAGACTACCCCGGGCCACGTAGACTATTCCCTTCCGCTTCTTTTATAGTCTAGAAGGAAAGTAGCAAAGCCGAACGCAAATACACATGCAAATTGCGTCGACTACCTCATCACTGTCCAAAATGGGGGATACCGCTATTCATACATGGATGGACGAGGGACTCCGCTGACAACATCAGTAGATGACTTTTCTCTTTTCTCGCGGAATGCTATTTGGAAAAAACACAGCTCTCAAACTCACCCGGAGGGTGCTAGGTAGAAGCATTAGTACCTAACGGAGCGGTATCTAACCAAAAAGGGAGGTGATGTTCTTTTTATAAACAGGATGGAGCATGGCTTCCTTTCTTCTTAGATACATTTCATTCATTCCATTTCTCTATAGTTTACACTATAACATCTTGCTAATCCTGACAGATCTCGAAAAGGGTGGGGGCACTAGAACCAAATCTACATACACATCGAAACTTCCTATCTCAGCCAAGCTAGCACCTTCATCCCACCAATGCATTGTACGACTCTCCACCCTCCGCCTCGCCTTTTCCTCCCTCATGAAATCAAAATTTCCCGCAATGAAATTCGATTTCGTTCATGTCGGCGGTTGGCAAAACGGCCCTGAGATCCGGGACTGGTAAAACATGGCCATTTTCTTTTCCGTGCTCCGCCTTAGTGCCCTTATGAAGGCGGCGGGGAGTCCTTAGCCTTTGAACCAAACTCTAGGGAACGCTCAATTGCCTGACGTCTCAACTGCAATGGTGAACTCAGTGACATACACTGAAATGGATTGCATCTATTGTTCCAAACAAGGCTGATATTAGCAGGGCAAGCCCTTCCATGCAATTTCTTGCTTCGCTCTACAGACGAAAGTGCCGGATAGTCAATGGTAACCAGAAGATCTATGTCGAGAGAAGGTAATTGGAAAAACGATTCATTCCTTTGCTTTCTTTCAGATATATATTCAATAAGATGATCTGACCTTACCTGAAAACTAGATTCATGAAGAAGCCCAAAAAGTGCCGGGCTTAGTGCAGCCCAGTTCCTAGCCAGTGTTCAGTTATTTTTTCAGAGCTGTCCTCCAGTGCGAGTTCCCTTTAAGCTGCTCTCTATTTGAAGCCAAAGTCACTATTTCTATCTTTCCTGTTATTTCGTACCTAGTAGTATATATATATGGAGAATACCAAAAAGCTATCAATTACGCATAGGAGTTGTATAAAAAAGGGCCCTGACTTGTTGAAGTGCTTATTTTTTAGAGAGATTGACTTTTCTTTCAAAAGGATACATCAACCTGTAGTGAACCGGGCCACCGAGCTTGCTTTTACCGCTCTTACAGCTCTCTCTCTTCTTTTTTTTGGTAGTTTGGCCAGGAAAGAGAAAGAGGAATCCATTTCTATTTATCCATTCTCATAGAAAGTACCCAAAATGTTTTTTAATGTATGGAGCAGGCGTATGAGTTGATATCTTCAAGAGTAAAATCCTTTTCTTGCCCACCCAGCCATAAAAAGAAAAAAATCGTTACGAGCGGTCTTCTCAATCTCCAAAATGGAATTGAAAAGCTCCAATTTCCATAATGGTAGCGGGGAAATACCCAGGGAAGAATCATTCTTTGAATCATCCAGATCTATCAATTTGCGAATTCAATAAAAAACGGACTGATCCTCGGACCATTATCTTTCGAAGTGCGTAGTCAATACTATGTTATATTCAAAGAAACAAGTCAAAGAGTAAAGGCTTCGCCCTTCAATACCACACTTCCAATCGAAATTCCTACGAGATTGACAAGAAAAAGACATGGTTTGATAGAAACTTTAAGTGGGTATCAAATAAGCTGGAATGAATGGTATCAATTTCTTCTTTTCTATACTGAATCTGCTTCGGTATCTCTTTCTTCCTTCCCTTCTGTAAACCAAGCAGTGACTAGCCTCTGGCACTCACTTTCCAAAGCACCAATTGACTTGCTTTCAGAACAACCCTGATCAGACGGAAATACCACCCGTACTACGTACGCCATTCCCAACGCGGAGCGCCTTTATTTTCGTATTGAACTCCGCTAGGAAGAAAAAGTTAGACCGTAGCCTTGTCGCTCGTTTCTCGCTTTTGTCGATTGACTCGTGGGACTCTACTGAATTCCAGCATGGGTGTGGTAGATTACTGACGTGAAGCCGGACCTCTATGAGTGCTCTACATGGCCGGATCAAAGCTATTCTCAAAACTAGATCCATTGGAGTGGGAAGTACTCAAGATGTAGAAGAGGACTCAAGCAGGGCTACCCACTGTCACCTCGCTTCTTCTTCCGGCTTCTTCCCTCTCACTTCAGGCATTTGCCGATGCTGACTGGGCTGGCATAACCTAGTGAATACCCTTATGATGACGATTCTTCTCCTGCTACATCCTGCATGCAGACCGCTCTACTAGTACAGACCTTCACCAGCCAGTTCACTTTGCCTATTCCTCTTCTGCCACATTCCCTAGCTTTGTGAAATGACTTGACGGATTTGCTTGCATTTCCCTCAGTGAATGATCCAACTTCACAAAGACACCATACGTTGGTGCGTTCCAGCTTTTGATGCGGCAAGCGACGCCCAAGAAAAGAACATGGAGAACGGCTTTCGAGAAGCATTCCCCTGCCATTGGGGCCATGTTCTCTATTAGTGGTGCACCCCTGGTCACACCACACACGAAAAATATATCAGCAGGATATTCCGGCAAGAGATGAACGACACCGAGACGGGGATGCCGCTCTTTATAGTGGAAATCAAAGTCGTGTCAAAATAGTTCGTATGTTTGGGGTTTCCTTTCGGTTCAGCGCTACCATCGCACCTACTCGAGCGGAAAGATAAGACTCGGCAGCTACTGACTGCGAAAGATAGGTATAGATATGATTGCCTTCCGTAGGGCTAGGCTAGTTTGTGTCAATTCTTGGCTCACTTGTTGGTGGTTTCCTGGATCTATTGTTCTTGTGTTTTTCCTGGTTTAACAACATCTTTTTCTTAGCGCTGTTCCCAACAATTCTTTCCCCATCTCTTGATTTCTTAGCCCATTTGTTGTATTGCAGCGGAGAAGCTGGGGCTCCCCTTCGTGCCTCCGTACCTTGAGCAGAGCATGCGCATGGGCATCGGCAGTGTTGGCCTCAGCAACGTTGATGGAATGATCCAAGGCGTCCAACTATGCGTCTGCGGCAACCGGCATTCTCTCCAGCAGTGGCTCTGAGCTGGTCTGTCCTCCCACCTCCTCCAATAGCTCCATCTTAAGCTTCGAATTTGGCAGGAATGTATTAATGTTGTTGATACATCTGTTTGTACTTTGAAGGAAATTTTTGTATATACTACGGCATGCTATTGTTGATTTGTGGTTTACTCACTTCATCATGATGCTTAATTCGGTGGTGTTCTTGCGATTTTGGTTGCGCTGTAGGGGATGCATGTGTCGCTCACCCAGCAGGTGCAGCAGGTTGAGGACACATATGAGCTGCTGGCACTGGCTCTTGGGGAGGCAGCGACAGCCGACCTGTTCAGGAGGTCGGTGTTCTTTGTGTCGATCGGGAGCAACGACTTCATCCACTATTACCTGCGCAATGTGTCGGGCGTCCAGATGCGTTACCTCCCATGGGAGTTCAATCAGCTCCTTGTCAATGCAGTGAGGCAGGAAATCAAGGTGAATTTCTTGTTCTCCAGTTTATTCTGTCTGTGCAGCATTGCTCGCCTGCATTTGATTGTGCTAGTTCTATTTATTGTTGCAAGAATCGGTGTGCTGTGCATTATTTCTAAGGGCTGTAGCATCAGAAAAACTTCCTTGACCAATAGGGTAAATCAAGAAAACAGCAGTAGCAGCTGCAACAGGAGCTGAATATGCAACAGCAATCCAAGGGCGCATACCCAGACGGAAACTAAGTTCCCACTCACGACCCATATAACAAGCTACACCAAGTAAGAAGTGTAGAACAATTAGCTCATAAGGACCGCCATTGTATAACCACTCATCAACAGATGCAGCTTCCCAAATTGGGTAAAAGTGCAATCCGATCGCCGCAGAAGTAGGAATAATGGCACCAGAGATAATATTGTTTCCATAAAGTAAAGAACCAGAAACAGGCTCAAGAATACCATCAATATCTACTGGAGGCGATGAAAGCGATAATAAATACAGAAGTTGCGGTCAATAAGGTAGGGATCATCAAAACACCGAACCATCCGATGTAAAGACGGTTTTCGGTGCTAGTTATCCAGTTGCAGAAGCGACCCCACAGGCTTTTTCGCGTCTCTCTGCAGTCATAGTAAGATCTTGGTTTATTCTAATTGCAAGGACTCCCAAGCACACGTATTAACTAGAAAGAAAATAGATAATAGAAGGCTTGTTATTATACAGTATAATATATAATATACTATATACCAATGTCAACCAAGCCAGCCCCAACAATAAAATTTTGTAAATGAAGTGAGTAAAAATTCAAAACTAAGATTGCTCTTTTCTATTTTCCATATGGGTTGTACGTATCAGCATGGCCTCCATAGTAACCACGCCGAATGAATGCATCCTGGTTACTACTTGGAATATAGATAGGCCAACCATTTTTATCGTAATACTTCATTCGATATATTTTTTTAGCTAGCGATGACAATGTCAAACATACCCCGATATCCACATTGTATCTAGTCCAATAAATTGATTTAGCCCGAAGCATCACATCACCTAAAAGACTGATATCCAGCTCCATATAATCCAACAATTGGGCTCTATTCTCCTGAAGAGAAGACACTTGAACTTCGTCATGTGCTATTGAGCCTTTTGAACCTAAGTGCGGACATAAAGTCTTAGCCAATGTTTCTAGACTATTAGGGAGTTGAGTGTATGAATCTCGTAGATGGAACACCAATTTCTTATTCCCCCTTTTTTTCCTATAAATTGATAACTGGTAAAGCTTCTTGTTCCTCATCAGCGGTTTGATGGTGTACTCGACCATATGACTGGCTAAAAACTTCATTAAGTCGATCGAATCGTGAGAAATTCGAAAAGTAAACTTCACGCCCTTGTGAGTAGATCCCAGTTTGGCTATACGCTCTATAAAATCTACCAACATTTTAGTACTCCTTTCTTCAAGGGAAGGTATTATCAAATTGTAATCTTCACAAAAATATGTGTCTATTTGATCATCCATGGCAGCCACATCATCCCCCGGATTCACCACTAAGAGCCCCGCAGCATAAGGTACAAGCACATTATTTAGTATAACAGTCTCTATATCGGCTACAATGAAAGGAAAACATTTCTGTTTCTTCTGCTTCAATGCCGTGATACACTCAGGATGTTTACGATACCTACCCGGAGCTCTTGCTCTAACTTCTCGTGCCCCTAGCTATGCCCGCTTCTATGAAATTCCAAATTATGCTTGCAATTTCATCGGAGCTAGGCAACTCTTTGTCAGTGATTTCATGCCTACCAAGCAGGTACACTCTAATGTATACACCCTTTAAGAAAAGAAATCCTTCTCGTATTCTGCTTTTTGATTCATTTTTTCTCAATAATAGCATAGACATCCATGTTGGGCGCAGCATTCCCACTTGAATCTTCCAAAGAGAAATAGCATGACCTATGATAAAGGACACAGGTTCTCCGCTTGCTCTTCTCATGTTATATCCAATAGTAAACTTCCCTTACTTTAATTCTGTATTGTACACGTACTTTTTGAGTAGTTTCATTAGGAACGGAACTTGTAATTGTAATAGAAGAAGAGGATTTTCTAGTCAGAATACGGTCGGGGGAAGACTATCACTGACCGAGCTTCTCTACACTGACCTTTCTTCTGGTCTCACGAATTGGATTTGAACCAATATCCCTCTATCTTGGGAAACTATCCTTTTAGTAGATCGTGATTTGTGAGGATGAAGTAAAAAGAGAGGTCCCTCTCATTCAATATCAATAGTTGACCTCCTGGAAATATCAACAATGCCCGTCCACTATATATATGTAAATCCGTTCTTCTGGCGTCTTTCTTGGTCTTCTGTCTTGCTCTACCTCGCAAGGACTTCTACCATCCCTCTTTTTCTAAATTGTTGTTCGCATAGTTCTATTAAAAGAGGAGGATTTCTCTGACCAACTGCATAGGTCAGAGTTTAGGTTTATCCCTTCTCCTTCTACTTACTTGAGAGTAGGGAGCAAAACTAGATAAGTCTTAAGCAAAGACTGGGTGCACCCTCACCATTCGTTACAGCTTACAGGTTCACTTCTACTATTCATTCTATCCACTATCTCTCGACAAATGAATCTGAATCAAAGTAGAGTAGAAGGCCAGACCTTAGGCGAATTTCGGTATCAAGAGATGAAAGTGAAAGGCGGAGGTATCCTTGGACCCCAGAAGCTAGTTCCAGTATCCTCATTTCTTTGGACACCAAACATGCAACATATCCTCCATTGGCATTAACACATCATAGTGAAGCTTCCTTCACTGAACAGATCTTCAGCAAGAAGTGACTAGTTGTCATTCCAAACTCCTTACTCTTCCTCGTCAATTTCATTGCCTTAATGGCAGCAGTCTGATCCCTTTCTTCGATAAATGGAGCCGTGTGACAGCGCAGGTAGTCGCTTAGTTTCTTTCCCTGGTTGGCTAATGCTTAACACTGGTCAGATACCATAAGTTATGGTAGTGCTCGCTCGGCAAATCCTATCGGTTCAGCAGCGTCCTTAGTAGGAGCAGAAGGGATGTAGCGAGGAGCCGAAACCTACCGTTACGGAACCGTGGAAAAAGCCGAAACCTAGGCCCTGATCTGAACTTCAATAACAACCATTGCCTTACGTACCATTGGCTGGGAAAGGAAGGTGCCGTTTGCCGCAAGTAGATCTAGCTGATTGACTCGTTCATAGGCGAAAATCAATGCATCGAACCCTTTGCCGATCAAAAGATTAGGAACCGTCCTCCTTTTACCGGATACCCTTGCCGAAGAAGGGCTCTAAATATCTCGTACGTATGTTTCCTAGGATCTACTACGTTAAAAAGTATTGGCTTGAGTTCTTTCGCGATAGGCCCTTGCAAGAAAATGCTTTGAAGGGGACCACCCATCTTTTCTTTGTTCTTCGCCCATTTTTCTCTTTCAAGTTGTCAAAGGAGAGTTTCTCTTTCCACCTTGTAATGGGAATGTAAGCTCTGACTTTGCCCTCATCGGATAAAGAGAGTACTAATCCCTGTACCTGACTGGTATTCCTCGGTTCCTTCTTCCCCCAGCTTGTTGCCCTCCATCCTGGACCATCTTATTCGAATACCGAGACTCTTGCATACTGAAAGAAGAAGGTTCCTTACTTTATCTCGCAGCAGGTACCCACATCTATCCATTCTTTTGATCTTCGGAATTCCTATTAGTATGCCCTCCGCATATCTGACATAACATAGTTTCGTATTGCATCCCCCAAATACCATATCTTTTCTCAATCACCATCACTCCCTCTGCTACCTTCTTGTCAAGCAGGTGGAGGTATAATGGTGAGAGTGGAGGAAAAGGAGGGAGACTGTCTTCGAATGTGCTTTGCCTTTCCAGAGGATATTCCCTTTTCTTTGATCCAGCGAAGAAAGCTGCTTCAATAAAATAAAGCTACGTTCCTTCGATTCCGGTCTAGACAAAGGGATAGGATAGGCCTTTCAGTGATAGATGAAAGAAATAGCGTATCTGGTCAAGCGAGGAACTACTAATGTTTCGAGCAAGAAAGGAGGAAGATCGAGATTCCAATCTGACCACTGGCAAGGGAAAGAGAAAGATTGCATAAGTTTCATAAAAAAGTACTGTTAGGTTAGGTAGGTAAGGAACATCAAGATGTCAGTCAGGCAAGTCCCGTCCCGGATTTGGCTTTCGGCTAGTTGAGATGAAGGCCTTTACAGCTATAGTGTCAATCTCAAGCTCGCTTTATCTTAATTGATTGAGTGAGTGAAAAGTGGAATAAGTTCACCATTGTCTTCTGTAGGGATAAAGCTTCTGTAGGATAAACATACGGGCGGGCGGGGTTTTCTAAGTGGTTCACAAGTGAAAAGGAGTTTTTGGTAATTGGACATGTTGTGCTTGACCACCCAGGATGAGTAGCAGGCTTAGCTATCGAAGTGATAGGCCCGTAGACCATTTTATCTTTCTTTCTCGGAATAGCTAGCTAGAATCAGTTAGCGATGATTGGTATTTTAAAGTTTCCGCTTCGAGTTAGTCGATCTTTCCCAAGAAAGGCTAGAGGGAGACATTTCGAAAGGTCTTTCTTTGAAGCCAGGACAAGGCCCATGAGATTCATTAAGTAAGTAGTGGGGCTGCCTTCTTAGAGAAGATTTATTTAGAAAAGCAGAGCGAGAGCGAGTAGGTAGGAAGTGTAACGTTGAGATCTCTCCCTTCTCCCTCCGGGTTCCTTAGTTTGATAGGTGATCCTAGCATTTTCAGTAAGCCAACCAAAGACTGCCTACTTGTTCTATGGAGGATCAGAAGCTGCGCCAACAATGCTTCGATATAAGGAAGGATTTATTAAGGGAATCCTGGATAACTGAAGATTTGTTTTAAGTGGAGTGTTCATAGGTTTGGCTGTGAGCATGTTTGCCTTCTTAAGTAGATTTCTCAAGTACTGTTGAGTAAGAAGGATACCTGAACTAGTAGAGGTGACCTCAATACCCAGAAGTGAAGTTGACCAAGATCTTTAATGGAGAATTGCTGATGTAAAGTATGTCAGAGGTGTTTCATTGCAGAAGATGAATTACCAGTAACGATAATATCATCAACGTAGATCAAAATGTAAATGTAGGAAATCCTACCCAGATTTCAGAAAAAATAGAGAAGGAACAGGACCAGTCACAGCAAACACTGATGATGAATGATGAAGAAAGGTGATGGCATCCCAACGGATATGGAGAAGGATAAAAAGCAGCAGAAGAAAACAAGTCCTGAGTTAGTGAAGGAAGCTTCATCACAGAGACCTCCAGTAGTCAAGATCAGTCCCATTAAGGAGACCTATGAGCTGGATATGAGATACGAGGGGATTTAGCCTTCAGAGAGAGAGTGACGAGGAGAGAGATCAAATAAAAAGGAACTCGCAGGGGAAATTTCGGCTGGCCAATCTTACGCATTCTCGGCTGGGTCCAGGATTTGTTCCTCTGGAGTCGGGCTGGAAGTTGATTGGGAGGGGGAGCACCTGAAAATAAAAAAAAGATCATTCCAATGGAACGAAGATATACTTTATCAAGGAAGTCCTTACTTTCATCTTAATGATCCAGATATGGATCAAGATAAAGGCATTCTACGACTACGAAATCCAAATGGAAGCAAGCCCTCCCTAGCTTGGTAGAATCTGTTTCCAGCTGAGGAATTGGAATTAGCACATCGAAAGAGTGAGGCCAAATTGGAGAAGGCTGCTTTCAAGTAGTCTTTCTTAAAGTAAAGAGCTAGGCCTTCATGCATCCATCAAAGGGATGCTCGCTTGTCAAGCTATGTGCTTTCTTTCCTTCGTACCAGCACATGATGTTTTAAATTCCTTTCCATATTTCGCTTGAGTTTTCAGTTTCTTTGATTCGTTTCTCATTTTCTGTTGGTGCCGAGACCGAAAGAAAATGAAATAAAGAGAATTTTTCGCTAACCATTTGAATAACCAAAGCTGTGTAGTACTGACATGGGCCTATTTTAGGTGATTTCTTGTGGCAGGGTATAAGTGGGCCTGGCCCAAGGTGACTAATTAAAGTGCAGCTGCAGTGCCAAAGAAATAAATTTCATGTGGCAAGCATAGTGCTCTCTAGTCGGCGAATGAAGGATTCACTTCACTAGCTAGCCATTGGCTTAGGCTGCGACCCAAAAGCGAAGGAAAGAATACGACGGGAAGGATATTGATAAAAAATAGGAAATGGAAGTAGATGAGCGTCTGTCAGGTGCTTGTTGACATGCCTCTTTATATTGGAAAAGAGCTTTCGGTTCTATTCCTTTTTAGTTTTAAGTAAAGGCTTTTTATCGACGAATAAATAAGCTCTTTCTACTTTGCCTTAAAAGCTCGTCCTAAGGAAAGCAATTTGAACTTGCTTGAGAAGATAGCAGAAGTTCTAGTTATTACAGCTAAAGTGATAGCAACTCATGAACGAAGTGCTCGACCATAGATAGGGAACGAGCGGAAAAAAAAGTAGCGAGTTAAGAAGGGTTAGGAGCCATAGAAGAAAACTTTTTTCTTTAGGTCAAGGTGATAGAAAACCATTTTTACAATGGCACATAGCAGGGGGCCCTTCTATCTTCTATCCTATCTTATTATGCCGACGCCTTTCTCGGCCAAATGATAGAGGCGCTTCGGACAGGTAGAAGGACTAATTAAGTCTATTGGGTTCGGCCACACCAATAAGAGCTTGTATAGTTTGTATAGCGAACAAACGCTAAGAAAGAGCTTAACCACCTGTGAGTGGATTAGTCTACTCCTTCTTACAAGTAAGATACCCGCGCGATGCTAGGACAAGAGAAATCAAACCATTTGCAAAAGACCAGTTGAACTTTTTGGTTCTCTTTCGCACCACTCCTTGACATCGTACCGGGTTGCATCTCGACTCTTTCTCCGTAACTTGGGCACGACATAACGTCTCCAGGAGCTCGAAGCGTTGCAGTTGGCTGCGCCACAATTTATAAGATCTCTTTCAATACAGTAATGCACTCTATTAATACTAGAATCTAATAATTCCCTTATCTCAATGTATATACTTCAACGGCTGCCTCCTGCTGCACAGTGCATTCAGATTGGTTCGCTGGCGTGCTGTTACCCCTTTCAACACTTAAACTATGCAGGATTCTTAGAAAGTTGGTGATGCATATGCTCAACCGTCTACCTTGGGGGCTGAAACACACACAAATGATGTCCCGTCACCTTCCCGTACGGCAACAAAAAGGTGCTCATATTGACCAAGAACTACCTCTTCCCTCTACTGATGTGCAACAACCGATCGGAACTCCGACTCATAAATCACGTATATAGACATTTGGAATGGATATCTTGATGCCTTAGAGATTAGACAGGTAGCGAAGTCCCGCTCGTGAAAGTGTAGTATTCCTGCACGATAGATGCGCCCTCTAAAATCAATAAATGCTGGAAAGTAAATATCATACCCAACATATGCACGTGCCAATGCTAACAAGCCTTGTTCATATCTAGCGCGTTGAATGCGCTTCACAATCACTCGATACATATAAGAATACCTAAATTTACCTTTAAATCTATCAGAGTTTAGCTCATTTTTAAGAGCCAGCCTCACTACAGAAAGAAAGCAGCAATGCCCTCCCGAAGGAAAACGTTTGGGCCGATTGGAGCTCGACACGAAGCAAAATGTAGATGATCTCAGCAAATGGGCGAGGTAGGAGGACGTGGACGTGGTTGGATGTTATTTGACACGAGGCCTTGTGCAAAAGACGAGTACTTCAGAGTCCACCAGGAAAAGGATATTGGTTCGCATCTCTATATTGATCCGCGGCGCTTCTATGAAGTTTTCCTTGTCTCCGATTTCAAAGCTGAATGGATGACTGAATCTGTCGAAGCATCATTCGATATTTGCGGATTAGCGTAATGCTATGAGGAGTTAGAGTCTTCCGGGGGAAAGACATTTCTTGTTGAGAAGATCTTTTAGCTCTACTTTTTCTAGTATTCCTTACATAAGATCTCGGAAGAGCCGATGTTTCCTTCCGCTTTTCTTCCCGGTAAATAGGAATTCTATATCCTCTAGCTCTTCGTGACCTGTTGTGTCTGCCCTCGACTTAGCCGTCTTAGAATAGAAAGGTTTCTAACCGTTGAAAAAAGGATACTTCTAAACGTTAAGGGGCGCTCAACCTTCCACTCAAATCCTTTTTCCCTGAAGGGAGTGAGCTGTGCGATGAACCTGCTGATATACTCTATCCTTCCCAGGAATCCTCTTCTTTCCTTTCTTTTCGGATCAATGAGACAAAGAGGTAGTTCAAGCTTTAGGGTCTGGTCTGACGATTGCTCGCTAACAGCTGATATAGCTTTTGCCCTATAACCCCTAAAGCCAGCTCTCTCTAAACCTATCATCTGCTAGATTGACCTTGCCAACTAAAAGAGGGATTCCCAGAGCCTTCCACTGAAGAAGAATACTACTTTAGACTCTCATCCCAGCCAGAGATAGACTACCCCTCACCCATTCCCACCTTGGAATGTAAACAAAGAGTCCTGTCTTGGGGAGAATCCTTCCTCATTGCCCTTGGAAATAAAAGAGCTTCAAAACTGGATTGAAAAAGTATCTTTACTGGGAATGGTCTTCCCCTGACTCGTACTATCCACTATAAGGACCATGCCTTTTGGCACTATATCCTTCCTTCAAGACTTTTACTACACTATGAGTATCATCTTTATGCATAGACAACTACATCCTTGGGCAAAAGGTAGACTCAAAGAGCAGCTCACTAACACAACCTCGACGATTCAATAGCCACGGTCGGACATTTACTTTTTACACTCACTGGTTCCAGACTTACTTCCAATGCCTCTTTCCTTGCCTCGACTCAATCATTTCCCAGATAATCAACTTCTGGCCTCGCTTGCTTGCATTCCTGTACTTCCTCAAGGTATCAATGAAACAGGCAATCAACAGTGATGGACTAATAGAAGTTCTTGTCCATGGAACGATACGCAGGTAAGGATTCCTTTATTGTTCTCTATTACCTAGCCATACACACTCCTTTCTCCTATTACTCGCTAAACAGACTCCTTTCTTTCCTATGCAAGTATCATTCATTCCAGATGGATGGATTAGCATACATATAAGAAATCTCTGACTTAAATACTGAGATTGCCCTTCTTCCTATATCGATTTGGGAAGTGTTCCAGAACAGAACGAAATGAATACTCCTGCTGCTAGTAGGTGGAAAAGAGGGTCAATTGTGGTTATGTTGATCCATCTGCTTCGTGTGCTTTTGCTAATGAATCTTTTCCTTCTTCGTTCTGATACGACCCATGCCATGGATATGATCAATGTAAAGATTGGATTTTCTAGTTGTATACCACATCATTAGATGAACGATATGAGGCAGTTGCCAATTGCACTCTTGTTGCCGAAGCGTAGGCCAGGGATGCGAATAGGATTAGCGATAAAAGATAAAGGAATTGTTCTATTTATCGAACAAAGCTATCAATACCTTCCTTTTGTTTTATAAGAACCAGGCCCCGAACCTTTGGATTAGCAGAATAAGAAAAGGAAGAGTTAAAGAACTGGGCCTTCATCTCAAGCAAAGCAAGTCAAGGACAAAAGAAGAGGATATTCAATCCCTCACTCTTATGGTTTTCCTTAGCTATATCAACCGCTTGAGTTCTATCAAAACACTGAAGCTGCCTATAATGTACCGCTACTCGCATCCTATGGAATGTTTCGTGAGCGAGAGGTATAGCAAGAGTGATCTTCCCTGAAAAACTAACAGTACCAAGACCGGAAAATCAAACAGATAGGTTTGAATCTTCTCGAAAGCGCACAGCATAGTCACTCTAGGGCATAGTTCTACTAAATGGTCCAAGTAAATCTGGCAGGAGAATGATCGGCTAGAGACGATTTTCCTCTTGATCACCCTCCCCCAACTTGCCTCTGCGCATGTAGACGAGAAGCGCTCTCAGTAAATTAGCAAGTCTTGTGGGTACTCCGATCTTGTATGGATTCCCAGACAGCTCACCGTACGTAAACTTATTTACGAAGCTAAAGTAATGGTTGAATTACATTCCAGACCTCCGAATTGTGTTGCAATGAAAGCAGGATCACCGACTCTATGTCAAGTTCTCAAAGTGTTTGATTATATAGAAATCACCAGACCGACGTTCTTTATTTAGAGAAGTAATAGTAGCCAAAAGTGGGATGATAACCTTTTTCGACACCAATCAGCCTCAACCTTCAGATCTTTCCTCTCCCAGTTGCCCTGATTTCCCTTGTAGACTTAGGGAATTCTCATAGTTGATGATTATTTCCTACGAAAAGACAATAGCCAACAACATAGATTTGCCACGGACAAGGATCTTGCCACCTTATTGTGAATTCCCTTTTTTATTCAATTGTGTACTCGTTCCTGTTGTTGTGCCATTAGTGACTTGAGAAGACTGTGTGAAAGAGAGCAAGAAGCCGACGCGAGGAGATCAAGATCACTGTTGTGCTCATGCCATTAATGCTGCCCAATCCACTCTTAGATCTCTTCCCGCCCTAAATTCCTTAACCCATTGCCAAAAAGAGATGGGAAAAGAACCTCCTTTTCTTACGCTCCTCTTTCTCAGAGAGATGGTGAACTTGCCCTACGAAGCTGTGAATGATAACACGGGAGGGGTACACCACAAGAATCTATAAAGATTATGGAGATTCATCAAAGATTACGAGAATTGGAATTACAGCAAACCAGGTATCAGATCTTATCATTTGTGGTCCTTAGAACGTTGAAGCGGGTTGCAGGACTGGTACTTGACCATTATGAGTTGCAGGACTGGTACTTGACCGTTATGAATAGTAAGAGTTCTTTCTACACTTGTAGATGCGTTAGGTATGTAGTAGTGAATTTTCTCCCATGTGAACTTCAGAGAGATTCGTTAGATTACCAACAGATAAAGGAATTGGACCTTAAAAGCAATTTCCAAAAAAGTTCAACAAAACGTTGCGTTTAAGTCTACCCATGGTACTAGGAATCCTTCCACTCAACAGGCAACGATCCATAATAAACTCAGTTAAGCCGATCAAATTTCCTATTTCTAAAAACCTATCACGAAACTATTCTTAGCGAATAACGTGCCTTTACTAGTAGTCCTATTTTACTGACCTATTCCATTGCTTCCTACCAGTTCCGATCCAAATGCCTACTCCTCTACTCCTATGTTTCACAAACCTGCGGCCTATCCCTTACCAAGCTACCTAATAGCCCTGGCAGTAAATAAACTAAGTCCCAAACCTTATTTATCTTCATTGACGTAATCTCATCCAGCATGGCAGCACGCCATTTCGGGTCCTTTTTAGCCATAGAAAAGTAGGTTCGGATTCTTGAAGAAGTAACTGTCAAAGCTTTGTTGGGATAGCTTTTATCGAGCAAGTAGTTAAGGACTAGAATGAGTGAAGAGGAATACAAATCCACCCAGGGAGTTAGATCTTACCTCGCTATGAAGCATCCCAGAAGCTGGAAAGCCTCGTTATTAAAGAGCGTTGGTACAAGACCAAAAGGCACATGCACATCATGGATCCTTTCTTTTCTTCCTCTTGTTTTACAGCATAAAGTATTGTAAAGAGTTTATCTGTTAAAGCCCTATGCGAAAGAAAGTAAGGTGTCAGTGCCAAAGCTTCTTCTTTCGATGGTCGATCAGACGAATAGGAATCGAAAGCCAGGAAAGCAACATCAAAGACTGGAGAAGTAGGCGAGTCAAGGCAAGGAATTTCAGTTCTAGTATTTCTCGTTGCTAGGTAGGTCTCACTATCTCTTCATTCAGTAGTTGAAGCTTATCCGTAGAGAAGTTATGTTACAGAAGTAGGAAAAAATCTATCTACATTTTCATTCACTTGAATTCGTAGATCAATGGTTTACGGTTACCAACTCGCCCCGGGTGGGTTCTAGGAATGAGAGCACTTATGTATCGAGGGGCTTTAGCACAAAATGAAGTAGCTAGCTAGCTAACTAAGCTATGATGGAAGGACGGGGCTAGGGCAATAAAATCATTGAAATACCACTAAGGCCGGAAAAAGCAAGTGCAAGTCCCGTGGAAGAAATGCCTACCGTGCGTAGTACCGATGTACAACCAAGACTAAAATTGGACTAGACCCTTTATCTTGGGCTCGTTCCGAGTAAGGATTCTTTTGCCTACCTCGATTCAAGTTCCGACAAAGACAGGGAGGGAGCTAGTTCTTCCAAGGATGGATAAGCACTTTCTTTTTTTTGATGTTGAGATCCATAGTTGCCATAGAGAGTCAGTCCATTTCGTCTGGGTGGAATTCATGTACTGCTATTATGCCGGATGAGGATCACTGTGTCTTGTATTTTCTATAACATCATTCTAGAAGTAGTTGCTCAGTCTTTGGTTCCTTTTTCTATTCATTTTTATAGTGTTGACTCAAATTAAGACCAACAGCCATCATACTAAAGAATTGTTGACAGAAATACTGATGAGCTTCATAGGATTGAAAAGAACGTCCGCCCACTGCGGAATGGATGGTACTTCCACTAGCTATAGTTATAGTAGTTCCACTCGATGTGGATCGCGCCCATGCTTGCTCAGCTCCAGGATCAGGCTCCTCAACCTATTTTCAATAAGTCATCTGGTCTATGTTGTTGGAGTTCCGCATGACGCCTTAATCCCACCTCTGTGTCTAAGGAATAGCCTTTTCTTCTTTTTTGTTTTGTTCGTGGGAACATGTAAGATTAGCAATGGAAATTTAGCTACGGCCGTCCCTGAACTCTTGCGACATTGCCAATGGGCATTCGCACTATGTATGGGCGATCCCTCCCTATATGGATACCTCAGATGTGTGCCTACAAAATAACCAGGGAATAGACTGATCGAGACGAGGTGACTCACAAACACAGACGAATATGCTTCCGCACTAGTAGCAAAAGCAGTCGTTGTAGTTTCGCCAGCACCACCCACCTGTGATGGCACGGAGAAAGAAGCATGATATTTCCCGGGAAGATGAACTGACTTCTGGATTAGCGGGACTGGGGAAGCGGACGTAGAAAGCCTTTTCTCCCGGTAGGTCGGTCAGTATGTCCTTCCCTACCCTACCAGCATGAAATGACAGATGGTGGAGCCACACATTGGCCGATGTCTTGAGCAGCAAATAATGGTTTATTGGGCAGCGAGGCGAGGGTCTTTCCTTTAGAATTTAGGCATTATTTTGCCCCTTGCTTCCGAAAAAATAGTCAAGAAACACTAATGGCAACCCTTCGAGTCTCCTCTCATCTCTTTCCTTTTATGATGTGTTAGTGTGTGTATGTACTTTCTGTTCAATCCAGTCGCTCCAGATCTGCCTGAGACAAAGCCTATAAGATCGTTATTAAGTAATGAATTTGCAAATAGAGAACTATAGGAATCAATCCAATTCTCGTTCTACAACAAGAAGAAGATCCATGAACTGGAACGGATGGAAGATAGCACTAGAAGTAAAAGAAATATTGAAAGGTGCGAAGCAATCACATCGCAACAAATAGGTATGTATTACTTTGAGTTTCTCGCTGAACTCCACTGGACACCGACCTCCTAAAACTGACCTCTCTGCTAATTCGAATCGAGGCTTACTGCCGCTTGGTACTATACTTCTTCCTGCCAGACTCTTTCCCAGCCCTCTTAAGTCAAACTTGGCTAGTTTCTTCGAGAATGGAAGCTTTGTCCTACGGCCTGCAAATTCTTCTGCTCCTAAAGGAAGTTTCTGACCCAGCTTTAGATGATAGAGGATTTGACAAAGAGACCTCTTCCTGCCATACTGATCGACTATTCTCTTGAAATGCCATCTCATCCTTCGGCCTAGCTTTTTCATTTCTTCCTTATTGGAGAATTCAAACTGTTTCAAAAGTTTGGTACAAAGTATATACCAACTTTCCTGGCTTCCCTAGAGGTTGTATTAAAGCCGGCTTGCCTAACAGCCTGCTCTTCTTTCCCAGACGAGCGAGACGGATTGTGGATTGAGTTTGAGTTCTTTTGCCGCTTGCGATTGATTAAGTTACATTACCTGCTGCACCGAGCATTGATTTGAACGAATTAATTACCAGACTTATTGGGGAGTGTGTACGACTTAGTGGAGTGTTTCCTTTTTAATAGAATCAGAGCAGAGGATTGAATCGCATGAATGGGTTGAGCATTTTCATAGATATACCCTTTTTCTTAGGCATCGATTCTAGGATTGAAGAAAGGGGAGATTTCCCACACTTTGAAAGATTCACCTATTGGGTGGGGCGTGTTTGAATTACCTACCCGGGATTTTTCATATTAACTGTAGCTAGGGAATTGACTGACTCTGATTAATATCTTTGTCTAGCATTTCCAAATTGCCTCAAGACTGAGAAAGATTTTACGGAGTTAATTACCACAGGGCGGCTTGCCCTAAGAGTATAGTTAAGTGGGTCAATTCCCAGAACAGACAGGGTTTAGTCAGTTCATTGACTAGTAAATGACTTGATCCACTCATTAGCATTGAGTGTTGTCTGTAATTTACTATATTATATATAGTAGTAATGAATTATATATAGTAGTAATGATGAGCACTTTTACCAGAAAGAGTTGACTGAGTTAATGGATTCGCTTGTTGGCTAATCTGAATCGACTTACTTAAGTGTGGTGTTACCAGGCTTGGAAAGAAAACTTCTTTATGTGTTTGATTTCCCTAATTTACTGGTTGGCCACTCAAATACCTGCCAAGCATTCCCAATCTCTGTTTTTGTCACACAATAAGATCCAATTTGTTTAGACTCGTTAGGTCACCCATTACCTTGAGTGAGGCCAAAGGTGTACACCTCTTGTCATGAAGATGTGATCATATCCACCGAAAGGTCTTGTTCTAAGCCCAATCCTCTCGTCTTAGGTTAGGATATCCATAAACCAACAATAACGG